GGCTTGCTGAAGAAAAGTTGCCTTATATTCTCCTCGACCAACTTACGAAACCGATAGAGTTCCCATCTTCTTTCTCTCAGCCGACGAAAACCCACTCTTCACCTCGTCGATCCCCCTGCCAATCTCGTTGAGCAGTTCATAGGACGTCCCTTCGTTGGTCGCCCAATAATTCTCCGCGTATCTGTACCACACCCCATCAGTAAGCCCGAAGAACCACCTGTCCTTTAGCTTCCCCCCGATTTCGTTGCACACCCTCCTCTCCAGGGGCTCCCCCTCTCCTTTAATCCTTCTTTTTCTCAGTATCTCGCGCAGGTCCTTCACCCTATCTTCCTCCAGCGGCGGTCGGCACAACCAGCGCGCTTGGAACCGAAGAGCTTCCTCGCAGAGGCATTCGTTCTTTCCTATCTGCGCATGAAGGGTGTTCCACCTTTGGGGATGGGTACCTTTAACGGCGGGAACCTTCCCTTGTCGCGAGGCCGTAGGTAAGCAGGGAAGCTGTCCAGGGACTCCAGAGGCGTCCAGGAGAGTAAGCTACGGCCCGCCCCCATTACGGTCAACCTTCCCTGCCTAAAAAACTCCAAAGGAAACCCACCTGCCCGCGCTACTGGTGGTACAGTGGCCACCACCGACTCCCCATATATGTAAACCGCCCGATGGTGTCTTTTCCACGCCAAGTGGGGGTTTCTCCTCCCTAAGGGCCTGCAATACCACGGATCCTATATCTGGGCAGTCGATGTCTAGGATTACCACTCCCCCTGGGAGCGACTCAACTTCGACGCTAACTGAGTCGGCATCGGGGGGCGCTTGCAGCCCTTTCTGCTCGACTATGTGAGATAATTGGACCCTTGGATCTTCGCTTCGGTGAGGCGCCTTTTTCCCTTTTAATAGTAAAGGCGTCCTCCTCTGATGAGCAGATTGCGTACCGCATCCAACTCAAGGTACGATAGGGGTAGATGGCAAGCCCCCTTTGCCGGCCACCCCGTCGCACCCTCGGCTAATCTTTCCACCTCACCTAGTTCGTGCCCCTGCCGTTCTTCCATGTTCATTTTCTCTTCCTTCTTCATACCAAGCCTTTGCCCTCTCCTCCTTCTAGTCGAGCATTATTGAAAACCGATACAAAAGGCAGCTGTAAATTGAGTGACTAGCTGCTTATTCTTTCGTTTGGAATCCTGCGGCGGCTTTTTGTTGTTAGGGCCAACCATCTTGACGTATCGCAACACCGTCTCGTCTTGGGCGGATAGACCCCCTTTATCCTGACCAACAAGCACGAGGGGAGACACCGGCGCCCTTTCAATGTTGTCGATCAAGCCGGCGTCTTCCCCTTCGGGACGGTCGAATGCCTCGTAGACGTCGGGGACGCCCCTCAGTCTAAATAGTTTTTGATTCGTTGAATTAAGCGGAGGAATGAGGTTAACCTCGAATATCCTATCTGGGGTCTGAGACCCGGGGTGGTGACCATATTTGCCAATCAGGGGAACCTGGTACGACTGGTCCGTGCTGTCTACACGGATGGTCATGTTATGCCACTTGATGTCCGTTGATTGGAGTGGAAGGAAAACCCCGTCCAACCAACTCACCGTAAAAGAGTAGAGAAAGTCCCTAAGAGTAGTACTCGCGGGCCACTGCATCACCTCAAAATACATCCGGAGAGGATATTTTGTTCCTTTTGAGGAAGAGCGCGCGCTGTAGTATCCTGTAACGGTTAAAACCTCACCGCGATTGACCTTAAAGGAGATTTCGTGAAATCGATCGATAGGCATAGAAAGGTCCTCCGTCCTTTAGTTACCCGAAGATCGGGTTGGATATTCATAGGCTGCGCTGTCCCCCGATAATTCCCTATACTGCCCGTTGGTCGGTGCGACCCCTTCGGCGTGCAGGTTCGTGGGTAATTGGTCTGCCGGGGCGGGTAGGGCTGGGTTCATTGATTTTTTTTTTTTATTTTCTGCAAAGCATGCATCTTGTAGGGAACATAAGCGACAGTCCTGCCGCTAGCCCGGCCGGTCCTGGCGTCGACTAACTCCACCTTAGTCTCACGCCTATACTGCTCCAGCCAAGAGTAGAGCAGAAGCCCGCCCAAGAGGGTAAGAGCCACCACAACGGCCACCCTCCCCGAGAACATCTCCGACGGCGTTAGGATGTGTCATTCGAGGTGAAATTAATATGGGACATGGAAAACCCAGCTTAATTGGTAATTGAAGGGAGCAAAACAAGGAGAAGAAGCAGATACGGATGGTAAACGGAGCTCTTCCCCTCCCCTCCTGCTCGAAATAGTTTTTATGGGTCCCACACTATAGAGATAGGTTATTAGCGGAGATAACAGATTGCTCGGTGTGCCTGGCCTATTCGTTTTCTTAGCTCTACCAAAAAAGAAACTGGAAGGCAGTTTCAGTTTGGCAAGTCCCCAAATTCAATCTCGAATAGTTTTCGAAGAATGTTGCAAGGGAGTCGAGGCTGCCTCCACCTCTAATTAACATTTTGTAACCTCGTAACTATACTTAATATACCAGCACCTCACCCCTCACCTCACCCCTGCCGGTGCTAACTCTTCCTTTGCTAGACTTTCGGCCTTTCTTACTCTTAATCCTCGAGATATGGGATTGCTAGTAACAACTGGTGACAGAAACGGCTTGACCTTCCCTAGCTCTTGTGGTACAATTTATTCCCTGCGGAACCTAGACTTCTGATTTGGTTTGCAGAAGAGGAGTAGTAGGATACAGTAGGATGCAGTAGGGCTTGACCAGTTGCTCGCGACGGAACAGGCTGACTAAGCCGCAATTGGCTAAGCAAATAACCCATTACCCTTTAACTTATTTCCATCTTTTTTGTATGTATCCTTGGTTTTCCTTTTTCGTTGCTACTTCAGCGTCGTCGTAGCTAGCAAACTTCAGGTAGTGGTCGGATTCTACCTACTCCATATTTTAGCCCACCTACTTAATTAGGGTAGTTCGTCGGCGTTAGGTTGCCGGATCCTCTTCAGGTAGCCTCGTCGAAACGAAATAAAGAACGAGAGTGAGATATCGAAACTGTCTTCATTTCAAAATGGATTCCTTATTAAAACGTGATTAATGATGCGGATAAGCTGATACCGACTCGTCAATCTCCTCCATACTCAATCCGCATCATATTACTTGCACGAAACGAAAATAGGGAACTCATTAACAAATCAAAGTATTTAATACATTTTTCATCTCTTTATCTGCGTTGCTTACTAATAATGACGAGATCCGGTAAATGAGTGGGGCGCAAAGCCGAAGCCTTAGAAAGAGATTGAAAAGGATTTCAATCTCTTTCTATTTTGTATTTGTAGTTGAAAACAATTGGGAGGAATTTTGGACTCCCTTTATCATCTCAGGAGTAATTGAATGACGAGGAGCCGTATGAGGTGGGAATCTCACGTACGGTTCCGTATAGTGACGTTGAAGCTGTCGACTATTCCACGACTACACCAAAAAAACCCAACTCTGCCCTACGTAAAGTCGCGAGAGTTCGATTAACCTCCAAGTTTGAGGTAACGGCTTATATACCAGGTATTGGCCATAATTTGCAGGAACATTCGGTGGTCCTCGTGAGAGGCGGAAGGGTCAAAGACCTACCCGGTGTTAGGTATCACATTGTTAGAGGAACTTTAGATGCTGTAGGGGTGAAGGATCGTAAAAAAGGGCGTTCTAGTGCGTTGCAAAACATTGTCACAACTTGGATCATTGCAATGATTCCGTATCAGTTGTTCTGATATGTTCAATGTGTAGCTGACCCAGCATCGCAAGGGGACTGAAGCCTGCTACTACAGAGATTGATAGAGATTAATTACTACCTATCTATTTGTGTGAAACAACTTGGTGTCTAAGGTGTTACGTCCCAGTAAGTTGAGTTTGACCCGGACTCCCACCTGAGAAAATCTTGGGATGTCTTTTCCTCTTGGAACAGGTTTAGATTACGACCACGGAAATTCAGTAAAGGCTTTATGCACATTTATTGATTGGATTGATAAACCTACGGACATTCCTAGTAAGATAACTGAATTGCAAGATTTTCTCCTTCTATATCTAAACTTCGATTTTTCCTTCTTATCCGTGGAATGGGGGAAAACGGATACTCAATATGCAATGAGTAAATATGATTTGCATCTTAAAAAAGACACGGTTCAACATCATTTGAATAGTTTAGTTTCTATTCAGTCATGTGGAAAGCTGTATTCGATGAAAGTCGCACGTGCAGTTTGGAGGGAGATCCCCGACTAACTGGTGGATCCACCCTACAATATGGAGTGACGAAGCCAAAATAGTAGCCTAAGATACCATTGAAATAAAAGAATTGATTGAAATCTGACATAGTTAGATTTGTAAACTCGTGTTACATCGGAGCAGTGTAGTGAACAGAAATAAAAATATCGAATCAGATCCAATTTATCGTAATCGATTGGTAAATATGCTAGTCGATCGTATCCTGAAAAACGGCAAGAAATCGCTGGCTTATCATATTTTTTATCAGGCTATGAAGCGGATTAGGTAAAAGACAAATAGGAACCCACTGTCTGTTCTGCGACAGGCGGTGCGCGGGGTAACTCCCGACGTAGTGACAGAAACCAAACGTGTAGGTGGATCAACTTATCGAGTTCCCGTTGAAGTAGTACCGGCAGCGGGAAAAGCTTCGGCTATCCGGTGGTCATTAATCGCGTGTCGAAAACGCTCAGGTCGAAGTATGGCTTTAAGATCGAGTGATGAATCAATGGATGCCGCCAGAAATTCCGGTAGTGCCATACGTAAGAAAGAGGAAACTCATAAAGTTGCGGAAGCCAACAAAGCTTTTGCCCATTTCCGTTAGTTTCGGATTCGTTCCAACCCACAACAAATATATTTGTTGTGGGTTGGAACCGGGGCACAAACTATCTGGGAATCAAAAAACACTACGAAGGAAGAAATGGTTGAGTGAGGGGTGAACGACGAATAACGGCTGTCTAAGCCACAAGTGGGGATTGACAACTACTTCTTTAGGTTGTTAATTGTTAGACCCTTCCCAATAGGATAGTGGGGGGGGGGGCTGATGCAGAGTTGCGGAGTGCCTCGCAAAAAGGCTTGACACATGACCAGTTTTTCAGAGACTGAATTTGATTGGGACGCGCATCATATGCAGTAAAAATTGTTTGAGATATCGAGAAGAAGCCCCCATATCCGAGAATTCTGGAGACTCAATCAATTTTGGTTGACACAGATAAGTTTTTGTGATATATTCTGGAGTAACAAGCTTACTAGCCTGGGGAATCACTAATTATCTCTTGAAAACCAAAAATTACCATGACCGCAACTTTAGAACGACGCGAAAGCGCAAGCCTATGGGGTCGCTTCTGCGACTGGATCACCAGCACCGAAAACCGTCTTTATATCGGATGGTTCGGTGTCTTAATGATTCCCACCCTGCTAACCGCAACCTCTGTATTCATCATTGCTTTTGTCGCAGCTCCTCCTGTAGATATTGACGGTATTCGCGAACCCGTTTCTGGTTCTTTGTTATACGGTAACAACATTATCTCTGGTGCTATCATCCCTACTTCTGCAGCTATTGGGTTACATTTCTACCCAATCTGGGAAGCAGCTTCCGTCGATGAATGGCTTTACAATGGTGGTCCTTACGAACTTATCGTTCTTCACTTCCTACTTGGTGTAGCTTGCTACATGGGTCGCGAATGGGAACTGAGCTTCCGTCTAGGTATGCGTCCTTGGATCGCTGTTGCGTACTCGGCTCCTGTCGCAGCTGCTGCCGCCGTCTTCTTGATCTACCCAATTGGTCAAGGAAGTTTCTCTGACGGCATGCCTCTAGGCATTTCTGGTACTTTCAACTTCATGATCGTCTTCCAGGCTGAGCACAATATCCTTATGCATCCCTTCCACATGTTGGGTGTAGCTGGCGTATTCGGCGGCTCTCTATTCAGTGCTATGCATGGTTCTTTGGTAACTTCTAGTTTGATCAGAGAAACAACTGAGAATGAGTCTGCTAATGCAGGTTACAAGTTCGGTCAAGAGGAAGAAACCTACAACATCGTAGCTGCTCACGGCTATTTTGGTCGTTTGATCTTCCAATATGCTAGCTTCAACAATTCTCGTTCTCTGCACTTCTTTTTAGCTGCTTGGCCTGTAGTAGGTATTTGGTTCACCGCTTTAGGCATTAGCACTATGGCATTCAACTTGAATGGTTTTAACTTCAACCAATCCGTGGTTGACAGCCAAGGTCGTGTCATAAACACCTGGGCTGATATCATAAACCGTGCTAACCTAGGTATGGAAGTCATGCATGAACGTAACGCTCATAATTTCCCCCTAGACTTGGCTTCTGTTGAAGCTCCTTCTATAAACGGATAACACCTGTATGGTTATCCAGCACAACTGGATGCCAAATCTCTTCAGAGGGGGAGATTTGGTGTCCAATGATATGAAGATTCGTGCGGTATAAAGAAAGGGTGGAAGAAGTGGTAACAGCTTTTCACAATTTCATGATTATCAGTTTCCAACCTTGAATTCTGAAAACTAGTTGCAATATCCTTCCGCGATTTAATACGTTACGAAGTTTCCTATTCTAATTTGCGGAATGTTTGTAAACTGCCACTCCAATCTTTTGAAGAACGGAAAGGAAGGAGTGCATTCCTCATTTCAAATATTTTCTATCGTCTTGTTGTAGAAATACAGTTAATATGGATGTGTATCAACCGAAGGACCTATCTATAGCTTGCTTAACGGATAGATCTCGTCCACGTCCGGGGGGAGTCAAAGAAATCAACAGAGGGGGCGGACGTAGCCAAGTGGATCAAGGCAATGGATTGTGGATCCATCACGCGCGGGTTCAATCCCCGTCGTTCGCCCATCCAATTGGGTATGGGTAATTCGATTCCATCGCTCTGCTTGGAACAGAGAAGAACGGTTAAGGTGGATGGGATATGTGTGGGTCTCCTCGACAATAACAATTTGGTTGGAATTCCCGATCTAATTCCAGTTTTGGATACGATTATTCACAGAAATAACTAGACTCGTTCAAAATATGTATTCCATCCTATCTTGAAATTTTCAAGATTGTTGGTATAATAAATCTGGGAAATAGATAGTATCTACTGCATAGAATTCATATGAAAAAAGAGAATAAGGTAAAAAAGGTGGCAATAGAAAGAGTAGGAAGTCCAGATTTTTCATCTAAAATTTCGGAGTTAGTAGAAGTTGTTCTATTAGATCACTTCTTCGAATCATTGAAAAACCAATATCTCAAAGAATTTTTAATTAGTCCATCTTCCAATTATGAACCTTTTATTAGATTATCTGACTTGTGATTTCTAAGTTCACTATTTTTACGCAATCTGCGTAATTCACTAAAAAGAGATAGTGGCGTAACCCTGGAAATGCTATTGTTGCTAGCAATACCAATATCTATGCACTGCTTGAGTGACAAAAGGTTGATCGAACCAAGTGTTGTATTAACGGGAGTCATTAATGGGGGTGACGGAGTAAGAAAAAAACAAGCGGAAAACCTTGTCGATTTTTCCTGTGACTGCTTTCTACGATTCGAAAGATCTTTATATGTTGAAAAGAATGGAAAAAGGAGAATACCTGCTTCCCACTACTTAGGTTTGACCGAAGCTATTTCTGCAGGTTCAACGAAAAAAGAGAAGCAAGTTCGCTATGATGGGATGATTCCTTCGGTTTCCGGTAGATGGAAGGCATGCGTAGTGAGAGGTTTATTCCTTGGCAGAGATATATCCAAGGATGAGACTGAAGGGATTCAAGTATTTTGTAGGGGTAGGTGTTTACAAAATTCAAGTAGGTTTTTCAAATTCTACAACTATCTGGTAGTTTGTAAAAACAACCAAAGTGATTTCGACCTGTTATTCTTTTGGGATCGTAACAAGCGAGATCCGGGTCGGTTACAAGCAACACGATTGAGAAACGACTCATTAAGTCCCGTAGTATTAACCTCCTATGACAAAGCGTTACTTGAATCCATAAATTCAGCAGATCACCAGGGGGATAGATTGGGATTTCACTCGGAGCGAGAAGCCTTTTCCAACTTGTCTTCATTTACATCTTGTGAGAAAACGACGCCGTTTCGTGGCTGTATATCCGGATTAGATTGTGGCAAAAATGGGGAAGAATTTCCCATCCCACACACTTATTCACAAATGAGAAATGGATTAATAAATCGACTCATCGAATTTCTCCCAATAATTGAAAAATCAAATCTGATTTCTACTGGGGCAATAGTTACTGACATCAGTAATAGCGTCAAATCTGTGAAAGGATTTCAATTGAAAATGAAGGGCGACATGCCGCCTACTCAAATATCTGGCAAAAAACTTGGGCTAGTGAGTAGCAGACACCTCAACCTCAATGAGATTCTTCCAAACTATTTTCAAATTTCTTTAGGTATACCTAAAGAAATAAGTAATCGAGGTGAAAATACTACTTTTCCAAACTAATTGAAAGAAAAGGATGACATACATTCAATATATTCTTTAGTTAGATTGTATGGACGAAGTAGAGTCATACCTCTCTACTCAGCATACATATCTCTTTTCTATGACTATTTCTGCGCATTATCTACTGACTATTTCTTCCAAATCAAATATCGGTTGAATGGCTGGGCGGGGATCGGAGGTTACACCGGTGCAACAAGAATTGCAATTGAATAAAGAGTATCGAAATGGAAAGATGACGCAGAGCGCCTATTGAACGAATATATTAGATTTAAATATTATGAGTATAAAAATGTTCAGTCAAACGTGCATAGATGGCTCGACACGACCGAGGATTCGTTTTCTTTCCCTGTCAGGAAAGTCTTAAACTTGGAGGAATCAATTTGCCGCGTATCAATAATAGGAAACGAATTGCTGAATAATATTGGTGTCAGTCTCGGTAGTAACAATCAGCGGAGCAAAAAATATTTCCATCGATTTCTCAATGTTTTATTTCTTTATAAAATGATTGTTGCTGAGATTACTCGCCAGAAAGTTTTGATATATACCATCGATTATTGCATCGAAAAATTGAACGATATAGATCTCGATAAATTGAACAAGATAGATCTCATGAAACTTGATCTTCTATCAAGTTTATTCGATGGTTACATTGATGAACAGATACTTTTTATCAAAACAATTCTTGAGAGAAAAAAGAGTTTATTCATCGAATCCAAACTGTTCATGAGTGAGAAATTGGTAGGCTCTTTGACCAAGCTGGAACCTGCAGTGAATCCTACTTATCTCGGGTTGCCCCGTATCGAATCTATCCGAGCAGGATTTTCAGACGATGCTTTTTCCATTACGGGGAGGAAATTTTGGAATCTGTTTCTGGATGATTTAAACCGTGGGGGAGATTCAACTAGAGATATGGGTGGGAATATTTCGAGATACATCTCCGATCAGGTTGATAAACTAAACTTTCTAGACGATTCACCTATACGGAACTTCGCCGGAAGCAGCTTTATTCCGAGAATCAAAAGAGATCTCTTTCTTGGGAGATGCAACGGTAGTTATCTCAACGTCTTAGAAAACTTCTATGTGGGCTCCGAAGATGAAATCATCTCATCCAATATCATCTCATTGATTCATCCCCAACTGTCAGATTCGTTGTCATCCAATCTATCGAAACAAACAGCGGGGGAGGTTGCTGGTCACGCACTCACACCAATTCAATCTATTTTTTCTAATCTGCATGAATCCACAGCATTAGTAACTCATTCAGATGGACTTTCTAATTCTATTTCGGATCTGAAGAGGTTACTGGCAAGTTTGAACTTATCTCCTCGTGAAACGATAGAATCATCTCTATATTCGTGCAGTAGCAATCGAGTTTATTTGGAGAAAACGTCGATAAACTCCGATTCATCGTCGGATCGGCGACCCCAACCCCGTCTCGAGAATCTAGTATTGGATCGAGTCTATCAAAAGAATTTGCCTATTAAGTATTTCTGGGAACCGGAAGAATTGGAAACATCTTATTGGTCGCTAAGACTCCCATTATGCAGCGATGTAACATCGAGATCTCCAGCAGAATCAATTGGAAAGGAGGTTGCGTACGAAGATACAGACTTTGCGGATCAATCTATCCGGAAGGAGGCTACATTCCACCCTATCAATTTCAATGAATTATTAAAAGATTTGAACAGATATAAGATCTCTTGGATCTTTTGGAAAGACAATATCGGTGAAAAATGGAGCTTATTTAGAGATTACATACCTTGGTTTTTTACCCCCACCTGGTGGAGATACTTCTACAATCTGATTGGAGAAACATATCCAGAAATAGTACTTAAGATAAGTTGTGACTCAACTTATAAATTTAATAGAATCATTAAAATAATGACTGAGGATGTATTGGATGGCACGAAAGCCTACTTATTCCAAAGACTGCAAAGCCTAGGATTGAGATTCGACAACGATTCCATCAATACTATAGTATCCGAGATAGGTCTTCTCATTTTCGAAGAAATTCCTGATGAAGCGGAGATTCTACATTCGGGGGGATGGTCAGTATCTCAATTCTCCAATAGGTCTATCTTTTATTACTTCATCTTTTCAGTATTAATTGTTCTTGCATTACTCAAACACCCTTTGTCTGCCGTCTCGGGTTCCAATTCCTTTCATTTATGGAAACGTTTCAATACTATTGACTATTTGACAGACCCAACGCGTGGATCCTATTTGAAAGAGGTAATGCATTCCCCTTCGACAAGCTAAATGTCAACGAGAGATCTACTAATTCATTCTTTGAATAGATTCTTGAATTATCTAAATAATATAATCTTTTTCTTCTTTGTAAAAGATGAACTCAATTCATGGATGTTTCATGAAGAAAGTTCCGATATCCTAGATAGTAAGAAAGAACTACTGACTCAACATTTAGTGACGAATAAGATTCTTTATAGGTATGTGTCGAAATTGAATTCCAATTATGATTTATTGAGCAACGAGATTTCTCATGAACCTTATCCACAAGGAAGATCTAATGTTTTGGCATACTTACGGCAATTCTGGCAAAATGATCTATTGACTCACAAGATCCGTAAGTTGGATCCTGCGGAGAAGTGGGCTTTTTCCGCCCTCGAGAGAAATATTCTATTTTCAGTAACAACAAGACAAAGAGGCAGTCTACTAACTAAGCCATGTCATGACATACCTATCTCACCCCAATCAGGATTATTACCATCTAAAGGGATTTTGCTAGTAGGACCCATAGAAACTGGTCGATCTTCCATTATTAGAGATGTAGCATTCTATTCCTACTTTCCAGTGGTGAAACTACCACTGAAAACGCTGATATACAACCGATCCTTCTTTAATAATGTACGTGGAAATTTCATCTCGAAAGAGAGCGTACACCGATTAAATTTCGTTTTTGAAATGGCGAAAGAGATGTCTCCCTGTACACTATGGATTCAAGATATCCATGAATTGAATATTCATCGTTCGTATCATAAGCTAGAAGCTGATCCCAAATTCTTACTTTGCCAAATATTGAAAAGTATTGGTGACAAGCGCGGCAATTCCAACATCCGCAAGAATGTTGTTATCGCTACGACTCACGTACCTGCGAGGATAGATCCAGCTCCAGTAGCTCCGAACCGGTTAAACTAATTAATAAATTTTCGAAAATCCAACGGGTATCAACGTCAGAAAGAATTCTCAATCCTATTACGTATCAAAGGTTGCGAAATGGAGGCTAATCCGCCCCTTCCTCTTATTGAAGGTACTGGGTCTGGAACTACGGGTTATAGTAAACGAGATCTACTCTTTCTTGCTAATGAGGTTTTATTAATAGGTACTTCCAAAAGAAGTAAGATTATATGTAGCGACGCAATTGAATTAGCTTTGCATAGACAACATTCGGCTGCTAGTGATATGGGCAATGGGATAGAATCCGGTTCTGAATGGGAGATCTTTTCTCACGAGATAGGGGATCTTACTTCAAAGAATAGTTTGATAGATACTTATCTCACGAATACATATATTGGTCGTAACGCGTTGAAGATGCGATTTTATTATTTGTCTAACTGGTATGTGGAACCTTCAATAACCGAGTCAACATTTAATGAATTCACTCTATTTTCGCATATCCTAGGGATACTAGCTGGATTAGTAGCTCGCGATTCGCTCCAAATGGGTATGAGAAAGAGAGAGAATTTTCTTGTTATTGACAAACTGGTAGAGAATGACTTGAACCTAGCTTGTGGTGTACTGGAAAACCTATCGACTAATTTCTCACGTTCAGAAATTTGTAGAGGCGAAAGTCGACCCAGTAGTAGTCTTTCCTTTTACGTTCCTATCGGTAAACCCAAGTATTGTTCAGGTGTAACCTCTACAAGTCGTTCTTCTAAATTTATGAGAAGGGGGGGGGTTAGCCGTCTAACCGACTTCGAACTGCAACAGTCACCCGAGCTAAGAAACTCAAGTCCGACGGAAGTGTCGCGCGAGATCACTTGGTCCCGTAAGGCTTGGCGTCTCCGTTTCCTGCGAAGCGGAGCTTATGAATTGATGAGGGTATCATCTGAACCCAATCATTTGTATAATCTAATTCTCCTTTACCAAAATCGGAATTATATACCCCAACAAGATTTCGAATTCAATAAGATTAAGGGTGACAAAAGTAGATGGTATGACAGAAGCGGATATCTATTTAGTTTTGAAAAATCTGCGACTAATGTGACAGATAAATTGATTAAAAGATTGGAAAACCGGTTGGATAATATGTTGCTACGCGAGCAATTTATCGATTTGGGAATATCCGGCGACTCCTCCAATGAATATGAAACACACTGTAATCGATTAGATGAAACGACTCGACTCTTCGGAGGGCGCTTCATTTGGGACCCCATGCTTCTGTTCCAACCAGATCCTAACATTCCTTCCTCGCGTCGCAGCCTGTTGCCGACGAAAAAACTGGCGCGGAGGCTTTATACCATTTACGGTATGAGGAGGCAGCACCTTAATAAAAGGTCAAATAAAAAGATTAAAGATTTCTTTCTCTATAGTGAAGATAATCCGAAATTGAAACCTGACTCATCTATTAAGCGGTGGAATAATCTACCTTTGGATGATGAAGAGGAGCGAGATTCCCAATACGTCGCAGAAACTTCCTTTATGGATATACATCTGCAATATCCGCAGACATTTAATCCCGCTCGCTTTGATTCCTACGTGGTAGCAGAAGATTTTCCAGAGCGATTTATTCGGTTTAGGCTTCTGGTTCATAGAAACAAATGGATGAGGCGAAACTGTTGCCCAGTTCTGGATTTTCTTATCTATAATATGTTGCTTGAAATTTATTCCTATCTATTCAACCCGTTCTGGTTTGGTGGGGCATCACCGGATCGAACTACGAAACAAATTTTTCACGAAAGTTCATAGAACAAATCTTAGATACCCTTCATTCTGTCTAGATCTCTAGCAATAAAATTAGGAGCCAAATCAGTAAAAGGAAGATCTATATTTTACTTCCACTTGTAGAAATAATTCTGCTGCAGCATCTCAAATAGTTAAGGAACTTAAGGCCATTTTCTATATGAGTCTTTCTGCTTAGAAAGAAGATTGAGAAAGAGCAATAGCTTATTCCATAGGGATTTATTTTGCAAAACCGCTTCTTAACATCACTCTTGGAATAGATTCTCTCTAAAATTGTGGATTTACCCCCCCCCCAGATGACTTATTGATTCGCTCATTCCAATCATTCAATACACCGGAATTGAGGGGGGGGGGGGTAAGGGAGGAACAGGGACGCCCAAATTATTTTTTCTTAAATTGGTAGGGCTGGAAGTAAGCACGATAGTGAATCATTCACTGGTTGGTGGGTCATGGTTCGACGCGATTTGATTTGGCATATGGGGGAGACGCAACTACCCAATTAGTAGGAATTGCTGACTGACGTAGATTTGGACGAATCTCCCCGGGTAGGATTCGAACCTATGACCAATCGGTTAACAGCCGACCGCTCTACCGCTGAGCTACCGAGGAAAGTTGAGCTGCCGAGGGAAGTCGCAGGGGATTCAGTCTCGTACACACTCAAAGACCTTTGTTCCTTGAACCGCTTCTAAACCTGTAACAGGTTAAGCTTCCCCCGACATGTTGTGAAGTAGACTTTGCGTACACTCTAACCTTCATTATAGTAGAAGGCGATGGCGATAGCAACCCCATTTGAATGGAAGGGTCACCCAATCATGGGATAGGGGGGGGGGGAGGACAACCGGTCGATTGAGATGAATCCCACAAGCCCCCCCCCACGATCTGGATCGATTGGTCACTAATTAGTACTTCCTATTCCCCCCCCTTCAAGAAGCGTGGTAGAATAGCCGCGGGATTCTCCTACCTCGTAGCGTAAAAACAAGTACTATTATTGAGGAACAAAAAGGAGATATATATAGAGAGATGGGGAAGATGAAAAAGAGTCGGGAGAAATGAACACGAATTGGAGCTTCGTGAAACGAAAGTAGCAGTTTACGGCAAGGGCGGAATTGGGAAATCAACAACTAGTTGTAACGAAACAACAACTCCAATAATTAATCCAAATAAATATTGGGATATTCTTCCACTTTTTGCATGTCGTATACTCTCTCCACCAAAAAAATTTAATGCACCAGTTCCGTTGATAAATCCATCAATTATCCATTGATCAAAATGTAAAATTAGCTTGCTAATTGAGGTTACACTCCGCACGAAGTAAATCTTGTAATAATAATCAATATAACCTCTATTCAAGGACCAATTTCTGACAGAAGATGAGAAACCATTTACTACTTCTCCATTTTTTAACTTTTCATTAACTTTTGTATCAAAAATTTTATCAAAATGTCCATAAACTTTGAGGGAAATTGATAATCCAATAAAAGATAAACTAAGCGAAGGGATTGAACTTACTAAAATTTCCACGAATTTATCAAAATGTTTATGAACTTCGGACAAATATAGGATAGAAATCAGCCAATCAGGCAGGAGGTTCAGACCATATCCTTTTTGAACTGAATCAATTCCGAGCAATCCACCAAATAAAGTGGGTACAGCCAAAATAATGAGAGGCAACACCATACAAAAATTTGATTCTTGGGGATATAATAAATTTCGACCAGAATAAAATTGAATTGTTCCATGAGATCGACCTCTCTTGGATATAGGAGCTGTTCCAAGGTTTGCTATTTCTAGCAATTCTTCTCGTTTTTTATCTGGTGAAGTCAAATTGTTACTAGTTTGTTTAGGAAGTAAATCCAATTGAACCCCACCCCACGAATGAATAACATATTCAGGTGGAGAAGAAGAATAAGATTCCATATAATTTATTTGATTGCCACGAAAATCTCCCTCAAATGTTAAGAGGTAGATACGAAACATATAAAACGAAGTAAGTCCTGCCGTACCAGAAGCTATTAACCCAAGGTAGGGAGAGTTTGACCAACTTTCTGTAATAATTTGATCCTTAGACCAGAAACAAGCAAGTGGAGGTAGGCCGCATAAGGAAAGGGTGCCTAGAAGAGAAGTAATTCCAGTAATTGGCATATATTTTCGCAAACCGCCCATAAAAAATAGATTTTGACTTCTATCGGGAGAGTATCCAACCACTTTTTCCATAGAATGAATGACTGAGCCAGAACCCAGAAACGACAAAGCTTTGGAATAAGCATGAGTAATGAGATGAAATAAAGCGGACTGGGAAGCACCGATACCCGGAGCCAATACCATATATCCTAACTGAGACATGGTCGGATAAGCCAAACCCCTTTTTAGGTCTTTCTGAGCGAGAGCTAATGTGGCACCCGATAAAGTTGTCACTCCACCTACCCAAGAAATAGTAAACATAACTGTAGGCAATGTCGAAAAAAGTTTGAAAATTCGAGCTATGAGGAAAATTCCAGCAGCCACCATAGTAGCTGCATGAATAAGAGCCGATATAGGGGTGGGTCCCTCCATAGCGTCGGGTAACCACACGTGAAGCGGAAATTGAGCAGACTTGGCAACCGGACCTAAAAAAAGTAAAGGGGTAACTGTAGTAGCAAAGGTTGGATTGACGACATCGTTGCTAGTTAATTCGATAAATCAGTCACACAATTCATAAATGTCAAAACTACCGGTTATCCAGTAAATCCCTAATAAACCCAGAAGCAACCCAAAATCCCCTATGCGATTGGTGACAAAAGCTTTTTGACAAGCATTTGCAGCACTCGATCTAGCAAACCAAAAACCTATTAATAAATAGGAACACATTCCAACTAATTCCCAAAATAAGTAAATTTGTATCATATTGGGACTGAAAACTAGTCCCAACATTGATGCCGTAAATAGACTTAAATAAGCATAAAATCTTGCATATCCCTAGTCGTGACACATGTAACTATCGCTGTAAACCATCACTGGAAGACCTACGGTAGTAACTAATATCGACATGACAAGAGTAAGCGGATCGACGAGAAGACCTATTTTCAAACGGAAATCGCTTTTTGGAATCCAAGCCCACAAATACTGTTGGATAGAGTGAGTCGCAGCCTGTTTCCAGACTAAAACGAAGGATATAAACATAGCAATAACTAATGAAAAGATATTAGAAGCTGCAAACAAGCGCCGTAAGCTTCTTGTTGCTTTTGGAAAGAAGAACGAAAAAGATCCAGTTAAACAAGAGGCTACCAATGGGCACAAAGGGATGATATAAGCAGATTTACTTGAAAGTTCCACGGTCGTATTAAATCTAAGTTAATTTCGTCATTGTTCTTAACTCTTTTTTATTAAGAGTCAAAAATAAAACTTTGGGAACAATATGAAGTAGAATAAATACAACTAGTTAAATTAATTTCTCGTCAGGCAAAGAATTTAAGCTGTACAAATTTGAGTTTCACATAAAAAAAACATATATATATATATATATGTATATGTATGTCACGGGCTTGACGATATTGAAAAATGACCTTGATACTTATTCAAGTTAGATAATTCAAATCAGAGTGGGTTTGCAAGTCACAACTTTAGTATTAGATCAAAAACATGGATAAAAATATAGAATTAATGAGAAAATACGCAATAATTGACATCGGTGGCACACAGCTCCGAGTGGAACAGGGAAGATTCTACGATGCTCGGCATCTCGTATCAATTCGAGACACATTAAAGCCCAATGAAAAGATATCGATAAATCGGGTTTTACTTATTTGTCACGGATCTAGGATCAATTTGGGTTATCCGTGGTTAACCGATGCAGCTGTCAAAGGCAGAATTTTACAAGGTTGTTTCGATAAAAAACTGGTAATACAACGGATTCAGCCTAAGAGGAAAACACGACAAATTTTTGGATATAGAGAAAATATGACTCGATTCGTTATTGATTCAATCCAGTTCGGCAGTAAAAACCTAAACAAAGATTAGCTAATTCTTATCTTTATCAAGTCAATATATACATTCAAAATATTAATATAATAGCATACAACTTAAAAATCTTCTACTTCCTCACTTCTCCACATTCCTGCTCTTTCTTATTTAATTTTTCTTTCATTATATCTATTCTATCGATACGTATCAATACAGTTTCAAGTTAATTGCAAAAGATAGTAGATATATGGCAGCACCTAAAAAACGGACTTCCGGCTCGAGAAAGAAAATTCGTAACCGCGCATGGAAAGCTGGACCCACAAAAGTAGCATCAGTGGCTTTTTCCTTAGCCCAATCTATTTTAACCGGCCGTTCAACAAGTTTTTACTATATAACAGAACAGAACAGAGGCAATAACGGGGGAGAGAGACTACCCAAAAAATTAAGATGACCTTTCCTGTCATTATGTCTTAATGACGTATATATGCTAAATTTCCAAATAGAAAATAACTAACTAAATAAGATCGAGGCGTTAAGAGTGGAGGTAGGATATTAGCCGGTATTAATACAGTTAATATTGGCGGAAAACTAACTTCTTAGTATGTAATATTTTAGCAACGATGCAAGGTTTAACTGCTTCGAAAATTTTTAGTGACGAGTTAACAACTTGGTACGTAAGTAATTTTGATTCATGAATGTTGAGCTCAACAGCCAACAAGACAAAGTTTGAAAGTTTTTCCTTTCGTATAGAGGTTAACAAATAGCTAATTGATAGTTATTACTTCATATCGATAACTTAGGAAGTAATAAGATTAGGATAACAAAGTGAAAAAGAGAAAAGGGGAGAGGGGGAAGGGGAAACTATATTTTTCCGAAGTCTGGCCCAGATACAAAGTAAATGAATCCGGAAGAAAATAGATTGAAAATATTTTCAATCTGCTTCTTTTTCTTTCGGAGTTTCTCCTATTTGGGGTAACAAATTTTTCCCTGTCTACACCGAAATTCCTTTTGTTTCATCAAATGTTATCAAGTGATTATCGGTTGAGACGTCAAAAATTTAGTGGTTTATCGTAGATCTCGTGACTTTATTTTCATTCGGAATAGCAGGATTTGAACCTGTGACCTCCATCACCCCAAGATGGCGCGCTACCAAACTGTGCTATATTCCGTTGCTTCATATATATATATATATATGTACGGAATTACATACTAGTACTAGCATCACCTACAGTTTTCTAAATTGTTTGTGAATTTGATGTTACAGCTGTTTCAGCAATCTAATTATAGAGGGACTTCTGCTTATCTTGCGGCTTCGGCTATATCTTACACAAGGAGACGTTGACGCGTCATCCCAAATTGATATATAATATATATGAATTTTCAAATTTCTCCTGTGTTTAAAAGAAGCCGCTATGGTGAAACAGGTAGACACGCTGCTCTTAGGAAGCAGTGCCAGAGCATCTCGGTTCGAATCCGAGTAGCGGTATTCAAAAATTTATCATTTTTTATTTTAACATTCTGAAGCAATCTCTAGATAGGAAGAAGAAAACTTATTGGTAACTATATGAGTAGTTATGTAATAAATGTCTATCTCCAAATATATAGGGGAGTAGATATCTAATACCCACCGATTCAATGTAATTTTCGAAGCAATAGAAGTTAAAGACTAGTTTCTAGTTAAGTTGTGGAATTCATAAGCTTATCCTCTTTAACCTGAAGAAAAGAAGAAGAGAAGATATTCATTAGATCATAATTAGCTTTAAGCCCATTGGATTTTTACTAACTTACCGGCCTTTCCTTATCACAAAGTATATCTATATGGAACGCGTTTTCATCCATATTTCGTTTTTGATGCTTTTTTCTGCGACTTTGCTAAATCTGATCAATCTATTTCATGATTTTGATAAGTCAAACAAGTTTAGCAGTAAGAGTATGACAATTGCTTTCCTCTGTACGACGGAGTTTTTAGTAATCCGATGGTTTCAAACTAAGCATTTACCTGTAAGCAATCTGTATGAGTCGTCGATGTTTCTTTCATGGAGCTTTTCTTTGTTGTACGTGATATTGGAATTCAGAAATCAGAATGGGTTGTCGGGTCCAATTACAGCGCCAAGTGCTATGCTGACTCACGCCTTTGCCACTTTAGGTCTTCCTGAAGAGATGCAACAGTTCACGCCATTGGTACCCGCTTCGCAGTCTCATTGGTTGATGATGCATGTAACTACAATGCTGCTGAGTTACGCAACCTTGCTTTGGGGATCTTTGTTGGCAATATCCTCACCAAGTATTTATTACAGTGATACAAAAGATTATTGCGTCTTAGACTCGAAGCACAATTGTTGTAGTACTTCGTCGAAATTGAATACTCTTAGCAGAATTAATGTACGAAGTTTTCTTTATCCACTATCCTCAAATTTGAAAAAGTGTCAACTAATTAATCGATTAGATAGATGGGCTTATCAAATTATAAGTTCGGGATTCTCTTTATTAACCGTTGGTATACTTTCCGGGGCGGTATGGGCTAATGAAGCTTGGGGGTCTTATCGGAGTTGGGACCCCAAAGAAACTTGGGCGTTAGTAACTTGGCCAATACACGCTACTTATCTTCACACCAAGATAACGAACAGGTGGATGGGAGAGGGACCGGCTGCGGTCGCATCAGCAGGTTTTTTCTTAGTTTGGGTTTGTTTCTTGGGAGTCAATTTGTTAGGAATCGGATTACATAATTACGGATGGATGCTATAAAGACAAAAAAATTAAGATTTAATAAAACAAATTTGATGAAGCAAAGATATAAGTAGTTGATTCGACAAACTTTAGGTTTTATAAAATAAACAAAATGAAAATGAATGGAATAATCTAATTAAGAGGAAAAAATGGGGGGGGGGGAGAAACAAACATTTACTAGATAAGCAATAGCTAATTGCATCTACTTCTTTGTCTGCTTTTGTTTCTCTACCCAGTCTATTTTTCATTTGTGCCTGCAGTTCAGTTGCAGGCAAAAACTATTTGTGACGAGCATACATAAGTTATTTATCACTGATACAACTGGAATCACCAAGCCCTTATAGTTAATTAAAATTAGTTTATTGAAATCATAATAATCTTTTTTTCTGCATTAAATTATTTTCATAGTATTTGATACTATAATCTAAATGTTGTTTAGTTCAATCAAATCTTCTCCGTACCTTCACTTGATAGCTGAATATGAAAGTAGTGTTAAGAGAACTTCACCATTCCATAGAGGTAAAATTAAATTTGGATATGAACCGATACCTAGTATTGGTAAAAAGAAACAGGTCGAGGTGAATATTTCTCTTGGACCAAAATCAATTAAATAAGGATTTGATTCATTGGACAACCTGTAACCATAAAACATTCGACGTAACATGGATAACAAGTAGATGGAAGCCAATACTGTACCAGTTGCCTCCAACACTGTAATTGCTGCCTTGAATAAAAATGAGTATTGCTTGTCAATAACAACTCCTAGAAATACTAATAATTCCGATATGAAACCGCTCATCCCCGGTAATGCAAGAGAGGCCAGCGAGAATGTACTAAACATAGTAAATAGTTTAGGCAGTCGGGTTGCTATTCCCCCTAATTCATCAAGGAAGGGGGTACGCGTTCTGTCATAGCAAGTACCTGCAAGAAAGAAGAGTGCCGCGCCAATTAAACCGTGAGATATCATCTGCAATATGGCTCCGTTAATACCCGCGTCTGTCAGGGACCCAATCCCGATAGCTACAAAACCCATATGGGAAATTGACGAATAGGCTATCCTTCTCTTGAGATTACGCTGACTCATGGAAGCTAGAGAAGCATATACAATTTGAATTGCTCCGAGCAATATCAACCATGATCGAAAGAAAAGATGCGCATGAATCAGTACCTCCAAATTGATCCGAATCAGCCCGTATCCTCCCATTTTTAATAACACTCCAGCTAGTAACATGCATGTGCTATAATGTGCCTCCCCGTGAGTATCGGGCAACCAACTATGAAAAGGAAATATTGGTAATTTCACCGCGTAAGCAATTAAAAAGCCTAAGTAGAGAGCAATTTCTAACGAGATGGGGTATGACTTATCTATTAAAGCTTGAATAGCAAAAGAGGGTACTTCGTTCCCATAAAAACTCGTGGTTAAGGCTGCTATCAAAAGAAAGATGGACCCGCCGGCTGTGTATAAAACAAATTTCGTGGCCGAATATAGACGTCTTTTTCCGCCCCATAGGCGTAGAAGTAGATAGACTGGAATTAGTTCTAGCTCCCACATAAAGAAAAAAAGCAAGATGTCACGGGAAACAAACAATCCAATTTGACCGCTATACATAACTAGCATCAGAAAATAAAATAGGCGTGTATTGCGAGTGATTGGCCAAGCCGCTGAGATTGCCAGAGTAGTTACAAAACCCGTAAGTAAAATGAGACTCATGGAAAGTCCGTCAAGACCTACTATCCAATGAAAATTAATGGAATTTATCCAGCTGAATATTTCTATTAACTGGATAGATTGGGAATCAAATTGGAAATGGCAATAAAAAATATAAGTAATCAGCAAAAATTCCAATATGCAGATACCCGGAGTATACCATCGAATGATTCTGTTTCCATCACGAGGAAGTATTGGAAGCAGCAAACTGGCAAAAATTGGAAAAAGAACGATCGTTGTGAGCCAAGGTACATTACTCATTATGAATAAGAAATAATTGATAAAAAATAATTTTTGATACATAATAAACTAGGCAAGTCAACTGTGCCGACTCATACTCGCACTTCGCAAGTCCCGAAGTTTTGAGTACAAGTCAAGATAATGTAACAATTTTCCTTTCTGCTCTGTTACTAGTAGGCTAACCCCATACTGCGGGTGGTTTCAGACCCTAGGTAGACACGTACGCTCAAAAAATCTGTTGGACAAGCGGATTCGCATCTCTTGCAACCTACGCAATCTTCTGTTCTAGGAGCAGAAGCTATCTGATTTGCCTTGCAGCCATCCCAGGGTATCATTTCTAGCACATCTGTAGGACATGCTCTTACACACTGGGTACAACCAATACACGTGTCATATATTTTCACTGAATGTGCCATTGAGTTTATTTACTCCTATCAAATTCGTATACCAATTTTTTTTTTTAGTACAGAGGTTGAAATGATACTTTTTCATATTTGTCTTCTATGTATATACTTTCGCGCTGGGTTTAAATTTTTTATAATATATTAAATCTATATTATATTTCTCCCTTTTTCACACTGATCTCCTTCTTTTGAAAAAGTTGTTAACTACTTCTAAGATATGATGTAGAGGAGGTATCAAACCAATTTAATGATGAGTTGAGACAATCTCGTTGAGCACAAAACAGATTAGATTGGCAAAACAACTTGATCTACTTATCAATCACCATTTTAACAGATTAAATTGATCGATACGAGTAGATTTCCTATTTCGTTGAAGAGAAAGGGCAATAGATAACCCGGTGGCAGCCTCGGCAGCTGCAGCAGCTATGACGAATATGACAAATATTTCCCCCCCCGCTTGCTTATTTTTCAATAAATTTGAAAATATAATAAAGTTGAGATTAACTGAATTAAAAATTAATTCAAGACTCATAAGCGCTCTAACCATATTTCTACTTGTAATTAATCCGAAAAATCCGACACACAAAAGGTAGGTACCTAAAATTAGTCCGTGTTCAAACATGATTTATTAGAGCCCCCCCCCAAAAAAAAAAATTTGATGAGTCAATTTTCTCGCGATCTTATGTAAAAAGATGGGGTTAATCAGAAAGATGAAAAATTCTTCCGAGGTGATGAAGAGGGTGATTTTTAATCAGTTGTGACTGTGTCTCCGTCCCGCGCTGAGTTGATTGCTCCCACCAAAGCAACTAAAAGAAGTATGGAAAGAAGCTCAAACGGGACTAAGAAGTTACTAAGTAATGTATACCCGAGTTGGTGGACGTCAATCCTGGGTATATCTATCAAAAGAGCCTCCGATTGATTAACAAAGCTGATATCAAACCAACTTGTATTATAAATGGTACTAACCAATGCCAGAAATAACGCTATGCAAGCTCCTGAGGTAGTGAAGTATCCCACGCCCCAAGTATTAGATCTAGATTGAGCCGGTTTTTCAGTAACCATTACAGCAGACGCAATTAATACATTTATAGCTCCTACATAAACAAGCGGTTGTGCGGCAGCTACGAAATCAGCATTCGATACGAAGTATGATAAAGATATACAAGTAAAAACCAACCCCAAAGAAAAAGCAGAGTGAACCGCGTCAGCAAGTGATATTGTGCCCAAACTTCCTAGTAGAATACCCAATTCTATAAGTGACAAAATAAATTCATGAATTAATTCGGATAGATTCATTGGACACAACTACTTAAATGTTTTATAAGATTTTCATCTGTACCTCGTGTTTTCTCTCTCTTTTTTTTTAATTGCAAATAGCCGAGAAGATCCATTCATTATTCAGGATATCCAATTAATTAACATTTTAATTAATTAGATTTTCGGTTTTTTACCCCAAATCTTTTCATTAATTAAAATGTTAATTAAGTTGAAATCACTTGAATCGAAAAATCTTGAGATATGGAAATAGGTAAACGACCTAAAGCCGTTTGATCTTGGTTTAGTTCATGACGATCATAGCTAGAAAGCTCATACTCTTCAGTCATTGATAAGCAATTTGTTGGGCAGTATTCGACGCAGTTTCCGCAGAAGATGCAAACTCCGAAATCAATACTATAGCTTCTTAGCCGCTTCTTCCTTATATCCTTCATAAGGATCCAATCTACAACTGGCAGATTGATCGGACATACTCTGACGCATACTTCGCAAGCAATACATTTATCAAATTCAAAGTGGATGCGTCCACGAAAACGTTCAGATGATACATTTTTTTCATATGGATACTGAACAGTTATAGGTGAACGATTCAAATGGTCTGAAGTAACCGTGAAACCTTGACCTATGTATTTCGCAGCTTCTATGGCTTGGTGTCCATAGCCTCCAAATTCAATTAGTGTGGAAAACATAGAATAAATAACCCCTGCCTACTCATTGTTTCTGGTCCAGATAAACTTATTTGTATGAGAGAAAAAAAATAGTATATCTGCTTACCCCCCCCTCTCTAATAAATTAAAAAGATTTGACTTAAACCCAAGCTGAAATAAGGAGGAGTGCTAGTTCAGTAACAGAAGTTGAAACGAGGCTGTCGGTAACAAATTTCCCGAAGCAATAGGCAGAAGAAATTTCCATCCAAGATCTAATAATTGATCTACTCGTACTCTAGGTAAAGTCCATCTTGTTAAAATGGAGAAAAATATAAATAAATAACATTTTGACAATGTGGTGATAATACCCAATCCCGACATCAATACGTGAAAGTACTTACTGCTATATTCCGGAAAGTAAGAATCCTGTCCAAGATTTTCAAGGAAGGGAATTGAAGAATCCCATCCACCCAGATATAAAATTGTTACAAACGGTGAGGAAGCCGACAGATTTGAGTGAGAACCAACATAAGATAAACCAAATTTTATTCCTGAATATTCAGTCTGATAACCTGCAACTAGCTCTTCCTCTGCTTCTGGCAGATCAAAAGGCAGCCTCTCACATTCTGCTAATGACGAGATAAAAGACGCTATGAATCCTATAGGCTGACGCCAAAGATTCCACCCCATAAAACCATATTTAGATTGTGTCTCCACTATATCAACTGTACTCAAGCTACCAGATAAGGGTAGTCGGCGGTTCCCCCACCTCTAATTCAAAACCGTACATGAAATCATAGTTTCATACGGCTCCTCATCAATGTTTCATACGGCTCCTCATCAATTTTATTTCTAGAAAAGTATTAGCAGCACGCACATATTACTATCTGTAATTAAGATAGAAATTATTAAGTTAGATTGACGAGATTCCGTTTGCCACGACAAATCGAGTTGCTTCTGAATCTATCTCAACCTCATCTTCTTCTTCTTCTTTGGAGGTTGCGACTTGTTGCGAAACTAAAAATTATCAAGTTTAACATATATATTTATCACTTCTAAGAAGAACCAATGGGATTACTTCCAGTTCCACTTAAAAGTGGAAATAAAAGCAATTAGTTTGGCAATGTGTTTGCTATAACAAGTCTCAAGCTAAAACTAAAAAAAGCTTATAATCGAATTTGTGATCACCAAAAAGAAGTACTACACTGTGGGGATTACCTCGTCCCAAGTAGTTATCATCGCAGTGAACAGGACTATACTCGAGACTGAAATAGGTTGGATGCACCACTCAGCTGTCCCTACCGAGACTGAGTCCATCTTATGTAAATAAGAAAATCGGGTAAAAATCTTCTTCTTGACGACATTGTTATTCAATGTCGTCGTTAGTTATTACCATAATTCTCTCCGCCTCGCAAATCTCTTGCGCATATTGGTGTTTCTTACCGCTCACTTTTAGCTAATCCTAAGGGAAGTCGAAGAATGACTACTTGTTCCCGCGTCAAGCCTAAACGCATCCTAGACCTGGGGTGAAATGGCATTTACCATTTATTTGGATATGCTTTTACGCCCGTACATGGGGTATGGGCTTCGAACCTGTAACGGCGAAAGCGCCGTTTGATCTCACCCAAAATACTATTTGGTTTATTACTTAACAATAAATACCTTTATACTATCTAATAATAGCTAAATATCCTCATTTATTATTTCCGTTTAGCGAATCGCACGTAGGGATGCAGATAATATACACAAGGCCAGGGGGATTTCGTAACTGATAGATTGGGCAGCGGCCCTGAGACCACCCAAGAAAGAATATTTGTTATTTGAGGAGTATCCTGCAATAAGAAGACCCAAGGGTGTAATACTTGAAACGGCGACCCAAAAGAAAACACCTATAGCTAAATCAGATAAAATAATACTTTGGTTAAAGGGTATCACTAAGTAACTTATTAGGACTGGTATTACTGCAGCGGCTGGTCCAACGGTAAATAACCAGGCATCACCCTTGGATGGAATAACATCTTCTTTTAATAAAAGTTTGATTCCATCCGCTAAGGATTGAATAATTCCCAGCGGGCCCGCATATTCTGGTCCAACACGTTGCTGCACCCCCGCAGACACTTTCCGCTCAAGCCACACAATAACCAATACTCCTACGGTGACTCCCGTAATTAGAATAAGGGTATAAACTAAAATACAAACAAAATCTAAAGATTTTGTTGCAAATTCTAACTCATTAAATAATTTAACTAATTGTTTTCCATAAATTTCGATATAAGTTACCATTTCAACGGTCAACCTCTCCCATAATGATATCTATACTACCTAGTATTGTCGTGATATCTGCGAGCTTCATTCCTTTTATTAATTGGGGAAGAATTTGCAAATTTATAAAACCAGGTGGACGAATCTTCCACCTCCAAGGGAAAACACCGCCATCTCCAACCAAAAAAATTCCTAATTCTCCTTTAGGGGCTTCTACTCTTACGTAATGTTCCTGCTTAGGCAACTTCAATGTAGGAGAAGACTTCTTCCCAACGAATTGGTAGTTAAAACCATCCCAATCTATTTCTTTTTTTTGTTGGGCAAGACGTCGACCTTCCAAATTTTCATATGGACCTCCCGGAAGAAGTTTCAGCGCCTGCTTGACGATATTTACGGATTCCTTCATTTCGTCAATTCGTACCAAGTAGCGTGCCAGGGAATCTCCCTCTTCTTGCCACTTAATCTGCCAATCCAGGTTGTCGTAACATTCATAGTTATCGAGTTTGCGAAGATCCCATTGAACTCCCGAAGCTCGTAATGCAGGTCCAGATAAGCCCCAACTGATAGCTTCTTGTCTACTGATGAAACCTACCCCCATTACTCGTCTTAAAAAGATGGGATTGTTCGTAATTAAGCGTTCATATTCATGAATTTTTGGGAGACAATGATGACAGAAGTCTAAACACTTGTCTACCCACCCGTAAGGTAGATCCGCGGCAACTCCTCCGATGCGGAAGTAGTTGTGCATCATTCGCATGCCGGTAGCAGCTTCAAACAGATCATAAATCATTTCTCTTTCTCGAAATATGTAAAAAAATGGAGTTTGCGCGCCAATATCTGCCAAGAATGGTCCAAGCCATAACAGATGCGAAGCTATTCGGCTTAATTCAAGCATGATTACACGTATATAGCTAGCTCTTCCGGGTATTTGAATATTAGCCAGCTTTTCCGGCGCATTGACTGTTACTGCTTCGGTAAACATAGTGGCTAAATAGTCCCATCTTGTTACGTACGGAAGATACTGCAAGGTGGTACGGCTCTCGGCAATTTTTTCCATTCCTCGATGCAGATATCCCAAAATTGGTTCGCAATCTGCAACATTCTCACCATCTAAGATGACAACAAGTCGAAGAACACCATGCATAGATGGGTGATGAGGGCCCATGCTTACTGTAACTGGATCTAGTTCTTTACGATGCATATCTATAAATCATTTCCTTTCCAGTAAATATCATGGGATTTCATTTGGCCAAAATAAGTTGTGCCAACTACGACACGTTAAGGTGTTAAACCTCTATTTATTAGTTAAGGCCTTTGTAAACTCCGAATACCTAAAGTTTTTATAACTTTGGCATATAGGGCTGCATTCCCATTAGATAAATAAATTAGAAGACGTTTACGTTTACCAAGTAATTTTCGTAAACCTCTTCGAGATGAGTAGTCTTCGGAATGTGATTCCAGGTGGGAGGTTAGTTTCAAAATCTGATGAGTCAAGTAATAAATTTGGGTGGTGGTGGATCCAGTATCTTTATTTCCATCGACTAGTTGTGCATTAATAGAGTTACATTTATACGTAGTAGTAGTAATAATAATTACGATTGCTTGCCCTACCTCAAATTGATTATAAACTATTTAGTCACTAGTTGCAGCAATATTGGCTTGGACAAAATGAAATCTGATGTTTCTACTTGTGATATAGCACCCCATCAAAAGTTGTGGGTGGGCTTCTCTACCTCACCCACTAGTAGTTACGCCTCCTGTCGCAACTCACGTTAGATAAATTGTGTAACTAATTGAAATTACCTATACATAGATTATTGCAATTAATTACACATACATTAGAAGCTCTGCGTCTCGCTTAATATTCCTTCTAGTTTGTCAATGCCGAATAGTAGGATACATTCGAAGTTTAAGTGTTGTAAATTGGCTCCCGGTAGTAACATTGAAACAGAATCTGCCGGTGCAGGCTAATTCTTCAAGACGGTGGCTAGGCCACATAAATCGTTTAATCCTTTGAACATCTCTTAGTTCCGAAAGCTTATATTCTTTGCTACCTTGGATCCGGCCAATTTTCGAAATAGAATCAAATTTAGAATCGAAATAGTGTGGTTTCGGAGACCTCAAAATTAGCAGAGATCGAAGGAATCGGAATTCCCGTCGACGTCGCACAAGCAAGAGATCTTCGACGTTATAAAGATGAGATTGCCTCTTGTTTACTTCCTTGGCAATAAGTGACAATTTTGAGATATAAATATCATTGCAAACTCCTTTATACATCCGTTTTCCAACTCTAGTTTTCAATCTAAATTTGAATTTTAGCAGGGGATGAATTATTTTATATAGCAAATTTTGGTCATCAAGTAAGATCGATAAACGATGAGCTGAAAGAATAGACAGATCATCAAAAAGGTCAAGTTTTGTTGTTGCATCAAAATATAGATTTAATAGATCAGAATCTACATTGGTATTCGCACAAAGTGTAATAAGATCGCAGTCATCTCCCAACATTCTTACGATAGCTGTCAGACCTCTCAAATTTTCCAGTTTTGCTTCAGATTTCCATTTCCATCGAAATAGATAATCCATATCTTCCCGTTCGTCTAACATTATTTCGTACAGTTCATCGGATACTTTCTGAAATCTACGAGTTATATCTGGTACTATCCCGTATGTAGTATTATCCCTCAAAATAGGATCTATGGAACCCCTTCTCCTATTTTTGAAGGGGCTTCTTGTTCCTGCAAAATCTGTAACTAACCACGGCATCAAATCAAATTTGGGGTTAAAGTTGATTTCCAATTTAGAAGTGCGAAATTTAAGTAATTCATTCAATTTTCTCCGCTTCACTTTAGTAATTCTCGAAATACGATTTTCGAAGTAAAACCTTTTTTCGATAACATCTTGTCGGATGGAAAATTTTTGCACATCTCCTTCTCGTACAAAATCGATAAAACTTTGTAACAAATCTCTACGTTTGCAGAGTTTACTAAGATTTCTGATCCGATCTCTAAGGAAGGGTTTTCTAGCGTATATAGAATAATTAGGTAATTTGACTTTTTTAAGGGCGTAAAATTCTCCTTCATTTGCAAATCTTTCTTCGATCTTATTGAGTTCGTTCAAGAGATTAGAACTAGTTTTCCATCTGGAAGGTGCGACGTCGCGCCAAAGTAGTAGTGGCAAATTGTGGTGGGAAAAACAGTCTAACCATTGATTCCAATTATTTGCGTCTAAATTGCCTAACTTCTTCAAAAATCCCCATTTTTCTATGCAGTTCAAAACGTTTTCACTGAAATAATTATTTTCAGTTTTGGTACTCCCTCTATCATTATTGAGTAAGTTGTTTGCGCAACTACTTAGTTTATTCGGGCTTGAAATGGTTGACTCGTACTCAACGAGAAGCTCCGAGCAATTTGTTGAAGAAGTCGAAGATTGTTCAAACTGATAAGGGTTTAATTTGTTGCTCCAGTACTCGTTATGTTTAGTTTCTCTATCAATACTGTTTCCGCTATCAGTTGGAAAGACATTTAGTTTCAATTTCTTTTTCACGCTCAAACCCCAAATACTGCTATAGAGATCAGCTTGAGATAACCATTGAGTTTTATCAAATTGTGACAATCTAGTTTTGGATCTGGAGTAAACTAAATTTCTTCTTCGAATAGTAGTATTAATAACTTCTACTAGTTGCGTGCATAATGTGACAAGTTCGCTGTAATAATGACGTAAATGTTTGCTAATTTTTAAATACAAAATGGATGCTGTAAAATTGGATTTTTCAATCGCTTCTGCAAGAATTACATGTAACTTCGCGACCACTATTTTAGAATCTGTTATTTCTTCCTTATCACTTTTTATAAAATTGGTGAGGTCTGTATCTTCCAATCCGTAATTTGAAGTTGATTCATAAGTTTTAGCTATTTCGGTGTTCGGTTGATCTATGTTCACTCCCGAGTATGATGGGTTTGGTAATCCGATTGTGTAATTATCTGCAGCAAATTTTTTACTAGCTGATTTTTGATTGAATAATTGCTTATCAACATTACTAGCTGGTTGTACTTCATCAGCAGCAGTAGTAGATCTCCCATTTATTCTGCCAAAATCTGAATCTGAATTTAAGTCTGCTACTTTCTTTGTAGTGTCATCAAGAAATGGCTTTATCTGAGGATTATATGTTGGTACAGATTCAGCTGAGACCTCTCCAGTTTTGGAGAAGAAGTTGCATTCTTTTAATAAAATTAGGCTTGGTTTAAACAATTTTTCCAACTTAAATTTGGAATCAAGAAGAAGATAGGCTTGACTAGTGATTGATGAAAACCCCGCCCCGCAAATTCGAATAAGTTTCTTTCTTACAGGCCTCCAGAATGAAGGTTGTTTTTGGATATTTCCGAAAGGTATATCTGTTTGATATCCTAAAGTAGTTAAATAAGTAAATCTAGGCCCTTTTTGTCTCAACTTCTGTTTATTTTTTGATATTTGACTTCCACTTGATTCAATTTTCAGATATTTCTTCCGAAGAGTCATCCGTTTTTTCTTACCAGCGGAGTGCCAAGGCTTCAGCCGAAAGGGATACACTACTTTTATCTGTATACCCTCCCTTAACCAGCGCGGGGGAAGTTCATCCTGCGAAAACTCTTCACCATCAAATGTACAATTAATATGAATTTCCTTCTTCCACTTCGTCCAATCTTTATTCCATTCAGAATTTTGCCGAGTCAATATACGACCAATACTTTTTAAAATTATAAGTATAGGTAACTTTATAAATTTGCGAAATCTTGACTGAAAAACCAGCATGTAACCCCTCCCATTATGAATCGGAACTATGTCTGATCTAGCCGCTACAGCTGAACGAGCAAGTCTCGACTGGCTCAAATCTTTCTCCGTCGATGCTGGGAAAGTTAGTTGCTGCCCAAATCGGTGATCCGTAATCTTTTTCGAGTCAGTAAGTAAATTCTCGGTCTTTAAATCTATTAAACGCTCAACGGGTAATTGAAGTAGGATCGGTACTTCGAGTAATCTGAGGAAAAAAGCCGAACGCACTTTTTCTTGAAGTGTTTTCCATAGCAATATTTTTCGTCTTCTGGATCGCATGGATCCTTTCAAAAATTTTCGGCGAAAGTCAGATATTCTTGCATATCGTTTTATTAATTTTGTCGATCTGGGTCTTCCCTTCGAAACCGTGAAACCAACATTTCGTAATTTTCTATGACGGATATCACCGTCTGCTCCAGGAAAATCAAATTCAGGGTCAAAATATAGTTCGTTATTTCGAGCCAGATTTGCACCTAAATCTTCGACATTGTAGCGTGTACATACCCTTTTTTCCACAGTTCGAGAGAATTTCCCACCGTTTAGTAAAAATCTATTTGCTAAGAAGAATTTGTCAAACTTGTAGTAATTTTTTTCTTCCGTTATATAAGTTAAAAATAATGCTCTATCCTCGGGATCCAATTTTGTGATTTCCTCCCAAGTGACAACAGACCCGGACGGAGATCTTATTCCCGTGAGAATTTTCTGCACGTCATAATCATACAAAACTCGATTTTTGAACATAAACTGGAACATACGTCGAGCTCTCACCGGCAAACTTTCCCACGGAAGTGGATTCATGCTGCTTCGTCTTAAATTCCGATCCCTTCTAGACATCCAATTTTTGATAGAATTGCTTCTAGTTGTGGCACTACCCCTTCCCTTCTTAATCTTTTTTCTTGTTTCTAAGTCATTCCAGTTCCATCTAGCCAAATCTAACTCATCTCCTGTTAAAAATGTTTGTGGGGTTGGAATTCGCATACGTAAATTATTAATAAGAGGGTCGTAAACATGGGGTACTCTCTTTTTGTTAGCACCTAGCAGTCGATTTTTTGTTTCCACCGCTTCCGAAAAGGGAAATCCAATATCTAATAATTGAATTCGATCTACTAATTCTTTTTGAAATATATTGCCTTTTACTAAGTTTCGCAAAATCCAGCTTCGATATGAAGAATGGCTTCCCACGGAGTTGTAGGGTCTCGCCGTAGCTTTCTCCAATTCTTTTTCAAAAATTGACAAACTAGGCAACGCCGCAATGCATAACCTCTGTTTCCCATCAGTTATACACTTCTTGAAAAAATACATAGACGTTTTCCCTTTGTAAAAGCTACTATTAAGATCGAATCGACTGTTTTTGATAAATCGACTACTCCGACTTTCTCTGGAGGGATCGAAGAAAGAGGTAGGCCACGGCTTGAAAAACCACCATAGGAGATCTGAATATTCAGCAATTTCCCAGAAAGAGATTTCCTTATCATGGGGTTCATTTGTAAACTTTATAGTCCAAGAAGGAACTGGAGCTCTGCCCAGATAAATCAACGCATTAAATACAAAAACAATACTAAAAGTTGTGTAGATGGTACGTTTCACTAATAAATATATTAGTGGCGAATCTTCTCTCACACGAATCAGAAGCAGCTTGGACAAGTAATTGAACGTCATGTGACCAATTAACCAGCCCAAGAAGCTAGTTATTACAAATATTAGATTATCGCTATAACGAAAAAAGAAGAGGTACGCTAATCTACTCAACACAGGATTTGGCAACAAAATGGGATTCAAAATTTGAAACATGAAACTAGTTAAAAATGAACTAATTAAGCGTGAATCGCGCAATGAGGTGACGGGACGCAGAATCTGATAATCCGGTAAGTCATTAATTGTTAGACAAAAGACAACCATGTAAGGTATCACCACAATAGTTAGCAGGTGTGGTTTTGATAAGAAAATATAGATTGGTGAACAATATATTGTCGAAGTAATTGCTAACTGTGCCAGCATTGATCCACTCAGAGACACAAGACCGCTCAAATTTCCCCCCAGAAGAAAAGCCCTTAGACACAAGATCTGGGGAGGTCCAACAGGTAGTGTCGATAGGAACCCATAGTATATGCCAAAAAGTATATAAGGACTCATCGACCTCAATCCAGTTAGTGACAAACTATTCAATATATTTATATTCGTTGTAGTCTTTTTGATGTACGGGTTTGTTGTTCCATTTGTTTCTATTTCGTCATAATTTTGACTGATCATGTAGATCTTTCGGCCGCTTGGTTTTCCCCATTTTGTTATTTCACTTTTCGATATACATATGAATACTACATACATTATATGCACAAATCTAAACGAATACAACTTATTTTGGCAGATCAATTACAAATTTAAATAGAAATTCTACTTCATCAAAAAGGTTAGAATCTAATTTCTTAATCATAGATAAAAGATAGAATTAACAAATTTTTGATTAAGAGCTTTTAGAAGTAACTACGTAGATATCTTTTCATAATGATTAATTACTAGTTTTTAGTAATTATTTTATGGCTCCTAGCTTTCTTGAACATTTAATGTCTGTTTCGACAAGCTACGGCAATCTGATACAAAATCAACTCTACGTCGCAGCGGACGAGTGACTAGTTCAAGAGCATCTCTTGCATTAACAGATCCATGGATTTGTGCAAATGTAAATTCGGCCGACCATTTAGTGTCTATATCTCTAGCCTCCAAAGGATTGGCGTGAGCCATTCCAGTAATTGCCAAGTCTGGTTGCAACTCATGCATACGCTGCACCTGACTATAGTTGTCAGGCTTCTCAACAATGCGGGGCATGGGTCTCCTCATCTTTTTACAAGTCTGTTGCAAGAGCAGCAGCTCCGCAGCTTGATATCGTCTATCCATATAAGGAATACCTATTTCGTAAACAACCATTCCGCATCTAATTAAAAACCTCGCTAAGGAAATTTCTAGTAGATTATCTCCCATGAAAAAAGCAGATTTACCGGTTGTTATTTGAAGATAATCAATCAGAATTTTCCATATTTGATTTTCTCTTTCTTCTAAGCCATCCGGTTTTATATTAAACACTGAACAAATCTTTTCTATCCAAGCACGCGTTCCATCTGGACCAATAGGGAAGGGTGCCCCTACCAGCTGGCATTTCCTTCGCCGCATCGATGCTGTCGCCGTCCGGCTCAAAAAGGGGTTTACTCCACATACGTAGACACCTTCGCCTAAAGCGGGAAGTTCGTTGTATTTTTGCGAGGGTAGCCAACCCGATACGGAAATAGACTGACGCTTCAACTCCAAATTCAATTGAGAAGCTACACTCGAAGGTAGAGATCCAAAGAGTACTAAACTGCATCTATTTAATCTGATCGTTTCGTCAAAAAGTTTATTGCTTGGGCTGATGTCAACTACGCCAAGCTTATTCACGTTCCCTTTCTGGGGGTTCATAACATGACGATTAAATTCTGGACATCGATGTGTCATCGCAGCTAATACGGTATCCTCCCCCTGGGTGAAAGCGTAGTCCAACCCGTTTGCCCGTGCAACTACAATTGGTATTCCAATTTGCTTCTCCAATTTAGGCGCTATGCCCTCTAAATCCATTTTTATTATCTCTGTAGTGCAGGTGCCAATCCAAATAATCACACTGGGGTTTCTATCATTTTTCACTCGTAAACAAATTCTTTCTAATTCTTTTTGGTCATTCAACTGAGCTGAGATGTCTCCCTCTTCTGATTCCGCCATTGCGTAACGAGGTTCTGCAAAAATCATAACTCCAGGGGCATTCTGTAAAAAATAACCGCGAGTTTTTGTACCTACTACTAAAAAAAAACTATCTTCAATCTTTTGGTACAGCCAAGCTACGCAACTAATGGGGCAGAAAGTGTGATAATTACCAGTTTCGCACTCAAAAGTAGGAATATCAAAAGTTTTCATGAAAGTGTTTCCTCAGAGGGGTATAGATTTATATAGATGTTTAAGCATAAATGATGTAATTTCTTTACTATCAAATGATTGCAAAGTCAAACGAAGTATTTCGCTGATTTTCTCGAGTTTTGTCTTCTTTTTCTAAAATGGGATTTAAATAGAAGTCGGATAGTAAGCTAAATAATTCTCTATCTGGAATTTCTCGTGGTACGACTCCCTCTGGCTTAGATAAAGTTTAATCTGCTATATTTGAATAGAAGTCACAAACAAAATTTAGATTTGGTTGGCCTTCAGCCATTTCAAATAAAGTTTTCCCCTTCACCCTCGAAATACGAATATCTTCAACTAGAGGTAATACCTCCAATACAGCCATAGGGCAGGCTTCTACATATTTATCAATTAAGTCTCTTCCAGATGTTCGGTTTCCCACCAAACCGGCGAGCCGCAAAGGATGAGTATGTGCTTTTTCCCTAACCGATGCGGCGATGCGATTTGCTGCAAAGAGAGCGTCGAATCCATTATCAGTTATGATAATACAATAATCTGCATAATTAAGTGGGGCAGCGAAACCCCCGCAGACTACGTCTCCTAAAACGTCAAATAATATAATGTCGTATTCATAAAATGCGTTTAATTCTTTCAATGGTTTGACCGTTTCTCCCACGACATATCCTCCGCACCCCGCCCCTGCGGGAGGTCCGCCAGCTTCGACGCAATCTACCCCGCCATAACCTTTATAAATTACATCTTCTGGCCATACATCTTCATAATGATAGTCTTTTAGTTGTAACGTATCTATAATTGTAGGTATCAAGAATCCCGTAAGAGTAAAAGTACTATCGTGTTTGGGATCACACCCAATTTGTAGTATCCGCTTCCCCCGTCTAGCTAAAGCTATTGATATATTGCAACTAGTTGTTGATTTCCCAATTCCGCCCTTGCCGTAAACTGCTACTTTCGTTTCACGAAGCTCCAATTCGTGTTCATTTCTCCCGACTCTTTTTCATCTTCCCCATCTCTCTATATATATCTCCTTTTTGTTCCTCAATAATAGTACTTGTTTTTACGCTACGAGGTAGGAGAATCCCGCGGCTATTCTACCACGCTTCTTGAAGGGGGGGGAATAGGAAGTACTAATTAGTGACCAATCGATCCAGATCGTGGGGGGGGGCTTGTGGGATTCATCTCAATCGACCGGTTGTCCTCCCCCCCCCCCTATCCCATGATTGGGTGACCCTTCCATTCAAATGGGGTTGCTATCGCCATCGCCTTCTACTATAATGAAGGTTAGAGTGTACGCAAAGTCTACTTCACAACATGTCGGGGGAAGCTTAACCTGTTACAGGTTTAGAAGCGGTTCAAGGAACAAAGGTCTTTGAGTGTGTACGAGACTGAATCCCCTGCGACTTCCCTCGGCAGCTCAACTTTCCTCGGTAGCTCAGCGGTAGAGCGGTCGGCTGTTAACCGATTGGTCATAGGTTCGAATCCTACCCGGGGAGATTCGTCCAAATCTACGTCAGTCAGCAATTCCTACTAATTGGGTAGTTGCGTCTCCCCCATATGCCAAATCAAATCGCGTCGAACCATGACCCACCAACCAGTGAATGATTCACTATCGTGCTTACTTCCAGCCCTACCAATTTAAGAAAAAATAATTTGGGCGTCCCTGTTCCTCCCTTACCCCCCCCCCCCTCAATTCCGGTGTATTGAATGATTGGAATGAGCGAATCAATAAGTCATCTGGGGGGGGGGTAAATCCACAATTTTAGAGAGAATCTATTCCAAGAGTGATGTTAAGAAGCGGTTTTGCAAAATAAATCCCTATGGAATAAGCTATTGCTCTTTCTCAATCTTCTTTCTAAGCAGAAAGACTCATATAGAAAATGGCCTTAAGTTCCTTAACTATTTGAGATGCTGCAGCAGAATTATTTCTACAAGTGGAAGTAAAATATAGATCTTCCTTTTACTGATTTGGCTCCTAATTTTATTGCTAGAGATCTAGACAGAATGAAGGGTATCTAAGATTTGTTCTATGAACTTTCGTGAAAAATTTGTTTCGTAGTTCGATCCGGTGATGCCCCACCAAACCAGAACGGGTTGAATAGATAGGAATAAATTTCAAGCAACATATTATAGATAAGAAAATCCAGAACTGGGCAACAGTTTCGCCTCATCCATTTGTTTCTATGAACCAGAAGCCTAAACCGAATAAATCGCTCTGGAAAATCTTCTGCTACCACGTAGGAATCAAAGCGAGCGGGATTAAATGTCTGCGGATATTGCAGATGTATATCCATAAAGGAAGTTTCTGCGACGTATTGGGAATCTCGCTCCTCTTCATCATCCAAAGGTAGATTATTCCACCGCTTAATAGATGAGTCAGGTTTCAATTTCGGATTATCTTCACTATAGAGAAAGAAATCTTTAATCTTTTTATTTGACCTTTTATTAAGGTGCTGCCTCCTCATACCGTAAATGGTATAAAGCCTCCGCGCCAGTTTTTTCGTCGGCAACAGGCTGCGACGCGAGGAAGGAATGTTAGGATCTGGTTGGAACAGAAGCATGGGGTCCCAAATGAAGCGCCCTCCGAAGAGTCGAGTCGTTTCATCTAATCGATTACAGTGTGTTTCATATTCATTGGAGGAGTCGCCGGATATTCCCAAATCGATAAATTGCTCGCGTAGCAACATATTATCCAACCGGTTTTCCAATCTTTTAATCAATTTATCTGTCACATTAGTCGCAGATTTTTCAAAACTAAATAGATATCCGCTTCTGTCATACCATCTACTTTTGTCACCCTTAATCTTATTGAATTCGAAATCTTGTTGGGGTATATAATTCCGATTTTGGTAAAGGAGAATTAGATTATACAAATGATTGGGTTCAGATGATACCCTCATCAATTCATAAGCTCCGCTTCGCAGGAAACGGAGACGCCAAGCCTTACGGGACCAAGTGATCTCGCGCGACACTTCCGTCGGACTTGAGTTTCTTAGCTCGGGTGACTGTTGCAGTTCGAAGTCGGTTAGACGGCTAACCCCCCCCCTTCTCATAAATTTAGAAGAACGACTTGTAGAGGTTACACCTGAACAATACTTGGGTTTACCGATAGGAACGTAAAAGGAAAGACTACTACTGGGTCGACTTTCGCCTCTACAAATTTCTGAACGTGAGAAATTAGTCGATAGGTTTTCCAGTACACCACAAGCTAGGTTCAAGTCATTCTCTACCAGTTTGTCAATAACAAGAAAATTCTCTCTCTTTCTCATACCCATTTGGAGCGAATCGCGAGCTACTAATCCAGCTAGTATCCCTAGGATATGCGAAAATAGAGTGAATTCATTAAATGTTGACTCGGTTATTGAAGGTTCCACATACCAGTTAGACAAATAATAAAATCGCATCTTCAACGCGTTACGACCAATATATGTATTCGTGAGATAAGTATCTATCAAACTATTCTTTGAAGTAAGATCCCCTATCTCGTGAGAAAAGATCTCCCATTCAGAACCGGATTCTATCCCATTGCCCATATCACTAGCAGCCGAATGTTGTCTATGCAAAGCTAATTCAATTGCGTCGCTACATATAATCTTACTTCTTTTGGAAGTACCTATTAATAAAACCTCATTAGCAAGAAAGAGTAGATCTCGTTTACTATAACCCGTAGTTCCAGACCCAGTACCTTCAATAAGAGGAAGGGGCGGATTAGCCTCCATTTCGCAACCTTTGATACGTAATAGGATTGAGAATTCTTTCTGACGTTGATACCCGTTGGATTTTCGAAAATTTATTAATTAGTTTAACCGGTTCGGAGCTACTGGAGCTGGATCTATCCTCGCAGGTACGTGAGTCGTAGCGATAACAACATTCTTGCGGATGTTGGAATTGCCGCGCTTGTCACCAATACTTTTCAATATTTGGCAAAGTAAGAATTTGGGATCAGCTTCTAGCTTATGATACGAACGATGAATATTCAATTCATGGATATCTTGAATCCATAGTGTACAGGGAGACATCTCTTTCGCCATTTCAAAAACGAAATTTAATCGGTGTACGCTCTCTTTCGAGATGAAATTTCCACGTACATTATTAAAGAAGGATCGGTTGTATATCAGCGTTTTCAGTGGTAGTTTCACCACTGGAAAGTAGGAATAGAATGCTACATCTCTAATAATGGAAGATCGACCAGTTTCTATGGGTCCTACTAGCAAAATCCCTTTAGATGGTAATAATCCTGATTGGGGTGAGATAGGTATGTCATGACATGGCTTAGTTAGTAGACTGCCTCTTTGTCTTGTTGTTACTGAAAATAGAATATTTCTCTCGAGGGCGGAAAAAGCCCACTTCTCCGCAGGATCCAACTTACGGATCTTGTGAGTCAATAGATCATTTTGCCAGAATTGCCGTAAGTATGCCAAAACATTAGATCTTCCTTGTGGATAAGGTTCATGAGAAATCTCGTTGCTCAATAAATCATAATTGGAATTCAATTTCGACACATACCTATAAAGAATCTTATTCGTCACTAAATGTTGAGTCAGTAGTTCTTTCTTACTATCTAGGATATCGGAACTTTCTTCATGAAACATCCATGAATTGAGTTCATCTTTTACAAAGAAGAAAAAGATTATATTATTTAGATAATTCAAGAATCTATTCAAAGAATGAATTAGTAGATCTCTCGTTGACATTTAGCTTGTCGAAGGGGAATGCATTACCTCTTTCAAATAGGATCCACGCGTTGGGTCTGTCAAATAGTCAATAGTATTGAAACGTTTCCATAAATGAAAGGAATTGGAACCCGAGACGGCAGACAAAGGGTGTTTGAGTAATGCAAGAACAATTAATACTGAAAAGATGAAGTAATAAAAGATAGACCTATTGGAGAATTGAGATACTGACCATCCCCCCGAATGTAGAATCTCCGCTTCATCAGGAATTTCTTCGAAAATGAGAAGACCTATCTCGGATACTATAGTATTGATGGAATCGTTGTCGAATCTCAATCCTAGGCTTTGCAGTCTTTGGAATAAGTAGGCTTTCGTGCCATCCAATACATCCTCAGTCATTATTTTAATGATTCTATTAAATTTATAAGTTGAGTCACAACTTATCTTAAGTACTATTTCTGGATATGTTTCTCCAATCAGATTGTAGAAGTATCTCCACCAGGTGGGGGTAAAAAACCAAGGTATGTAATCTCTAAATAAGCTCCATTTTTCACCGATATTGTCTTTCCAAAAGATCCAAGAGATCTTATATCTGTTCAAATCTTTTAATAATTCATTGAAATTGATAGGGTGGAATGTAGCCTCCTTCCGGATAGATTGATCCGCAAAGTCTGTATCTTCGTACGCAACCTCCTTTCCAATTGATTCTGCTGGAGATCTCGATGTTACATCGCTGCATAATGGGAGTCTTAGCGACCAATAAGATGTTTCCAATTCTTCCGGTTCCCAGAAATACTTAATAGGCAAATTCTTTTGATAGACTCGATCCAATACTAGATTCTCGAGACGGGGTTGGGGTCGCCGATCCGACGATGAATCGGAGTTTATCGACGTTTTCTCCAAATAAACTCGATTGCTACTGCACGAATATAGAGATGATTCTATCGTTTCACGAGGAGATAAGTTCAAACTTGCCAGTAACCTCTTCAGATCCGAAATAGAATTAGAAAGTCCATCTGAATGAGTTACTAATGCTGTGGATTCATGCAGATTAGAAAAAATAGATTGAATTGGTGTGAGTGCGTGACCAGCAACCTCCCCCGCTGTTTGTTTCGATAGATTGGATGACAACGAATCTGACAGTTGGGGATGAATCAATGAGATGATATTGGATGAGATGATTTCATCTTCGGAGCCCACATAGAAGTTTTCTAAGACGTTGAGATAACTACCGTTGCATCTCCCAAGAAAGAGATCTCTTTTGATTCTCGGAATAAAGCTGCTTCCGGCGAAGTTCCGTATAGGTGAATCGTCTAGAAAGTTTAGTTTATCAACCTGATCGGAGATGTATCTCGAAATATTCCCACCCATATCTCTAGTTGAATCTCCCCCACGGTTTAAATCATCCAGAAACAGATTCCAAAATTTCCTCCCCGTAATGGAAAAAGCATCGTCTGAAAATCCTGCTCGGATAGATTCGATACGGGGCAACCCGAGATAAGTAGGATTCACTGCAGGTTCCAGCTTGGTCAAAGAGCCTACCAATTTCTCACTCATGAACAGTTTGGATTCGATGAATAAACTCTTTTTTCTCTCAAGAATTGTTTTGATAAAAAGTATCTGTTCATCAATGTAACCATCGAATAAACTTGATAGAAGATCAAGTTTCATGAGATCTATCTTGTTCAATTTATCGAGATCTATATCGTTCAATTTTTCGATGCAATAATCGATGGTATATATCAAAACTTTCTGGCGAGTAATCTCAGCAACAATCATTTTATAAAGAAATAAAACATTGAGAAATCGATGGAAATATTTTTTGCTCCGCTGATTGTTACTACCGAGACTGACACCAATATTATTCAGCAATTCGTTTCCTATTATTGATACGCGGCAAATTGATTCCTCCAAGTTTAAGACTTTCCTGACAGGGAAAGAAAACGAATCCTCGGTCGTGTCGAGCCATCTATGCACGTTTGACTGAACATTTTTATACTCATAATATTTAAATCTAATATATTCGTTCAATAGGCGCTCTGCGTCATCTTTCCATTTCGATACTCTTTATTCAATTGCAATTCTTGTTGCACCGGTGTAACCTCCGATCCCCGCCCAGCCATTCAACCGATATTTGATTTGGAAGAAATAGTCAGTAGATAATGCGCAGAAATAGTCATAGAAAAGAGATATGTATGCTGAGTAGAGAGGTATGACTCTACTTCGTCCATACAATCTAACTAAAGAATATATTGAATGTATGTCATCCTTTTCTTTCAATTAGTTTGGAAAAGTAGTATTTTCACCTCGATTACTTATTTCTTTAGGTATACCTAAAGAAATTTGAAAATAGTTTGGAAGAATCTCATTGAGGTTGAGGTGTCTGCTACTCACTAGCCCAAGTTTTTTGCCAGATATTTGAGTAGGCGGCATGTCGCCCTTCATTTTCAATTGAAATCCTTTCACAGATTTGACGCTATTACTGATGTCAGTAACTATTGCCCCAGTAGAAATCAGATTTGATTTTTCAATTATTGGGAGAAATTCGATGAGTCGATTTATTAATCCATTTCTCATTTGTGAATAAGTGTGTGGGATGGGAAATTCTTCCCCATTTTTGCCACAATCTAATCCGGATATACAGCCACGAAACGGCGTCGTTTTCTCACAAGATGTAAATGAAGACAAGTTGGAAAAGGCTTCTCGCTCCGAGTGAAATCCCAATCTATCCCCCTGGTGATCTGCTGAATTTATGGATTCAAGTAACGCTTTGTCATAGGAGGTTAATACTACGGGACTTAATGAGTCGTTTCTCAATCGTGTTGCTTGTAACCGACCCGGATCTCGCTTGTTACGATCCCAAAAGAATAACAGGTCGAAATCACTTTGGTTGTTTTTACAAACTACCAGATAGTTGTAGAATTTGAAAAACCTACTTGAATTTTGTAAACACCTACCCCTACAAAATACTTGAATCCCTTCAGTCTCATCCTTGGATATATCTCTGCCAAGGAATAAACCTCTCACTACGCATGCCTTCCATCTACCGGAAACCGAAGGAATCATCCCATCATAGCGAACTTGCTTCTCTTTTTTCGTTGAACCTGCAGAAATAGCTTCGGTCAAACCTAAGTAGTGGGAAGCAGGTATTCTCCTTTTTCCATTCTTTTCAACATATAAAGATCTTTCGAATCGTAGAAAGCAGTCACAGGAAAAATCGACAAGGTTTTCCGCTTGTTTTTTTCTTACTCCGTCACCCCCATTAATGACTCCCGTTAATACAACACTTGGTTCGATCAACCTTTTGTCACTCAAGCAGTGCATAGATATTGGTATTGCTAGCAACAATAGCATTTCCAGGGTTACGCCACTATCTCTTTTTAGTGAATTACGCAGATTGCGTAAAAATAGTGAACTTAGAAATCACAAGTCAGATAATCTAATAAAAGGTTCATAATTGGAAGATGGACTAATTAAAAATTCTTTGAGATATTGGTTTTTCAATGATTCGAAGAAGTGATCTAATAGAACAACTTCTACTAACTCCGAAATTTTAGATGAAAAATCTGGACTTCCTACTCTTTCTATTGCCACCTTTTTTACCTTATTCTCTTTTTTCATATGAATTCTATGCAGTAGATACTATCTATTTCCCAGATTTATTATACCAACAATCTTGAAAATTTCAAGATAGGATGGAATACATATTTTGAACGAGTCTAGTTATTTCTGTGAATAATCGTATCCAAAACTGGAATTAGATCGGGAATTCCAACCAAATTGTTATTGTCGAGGAGACCCACACATATCCCATCCACCTTAACCGTTCTTCTCTGTTCCAAGCAGAGCGATGGAATCGAATTACCCATACCCAATTGGATGGGCGAACGACGGGGATTGAACCCGCGCGTGATGGATCCACAATCCATTGCCTTGATCCACTTGGCTACGTCCGCCCCCTCTGTTGATTTCTTTGACTCCCCCCGGACGTGGACGAGATCTATCCGTTAAGCAAGCTATAGATAGGTCCTTCGGTTGATACACATCCATATTAACTGTATTTCTACAACAAGACGATAGAAAATATTTGAAATGAGGAATGCACTCCTTCCTTTCCGTTCTTCAAAAGATTGGAGTGGCAGTTTACAAACATTCCGCAAATTAGAATAGGAAACTTCGTAACGTATTAAATCGCGGAAGGATATTGCAACTAGTTTTCAGAATTCAAGGTTGGAAACTGATAATCATGAAATTGTGAAAAGCTGTTACCACTTCTTCCACCCTTTCTTTATACCGCACGAATCTTCATATCATTGGACACCAAATCTCCCCCTCTGAAGAGATTTGGCATCCAGTTGTGCTGGATAACCATACAGGTGTTATCCGTTTATAGAAGGAGCTTCAACAGAAGCCAAGTCTAGGGGGAAATTATGAGCGTTACGTTCATGCATGACTTCCATACCTAGGTTAGCACGGTTTATGATATCAGCCCAGGTGTTTATGACACGACCTTGGCTGTCAACCACGGATTGGTTGAAGTTAAAACCATTCAAGTTGAATGCCATAGTGCTAATGCCTAAAGCGGTGAACCAAATACCTACTACAGGCCAAGCAGCTAAAAAGAAGTGCAGAGAACGAGAATTGTTGAAGCTAGCATATTGGAAGATCAAACGACCAAAATAGCCGTGAGCAGCTACGATGTTGTAGGTTTCTTCCTCTTGACCGAACTTGTAACCTGCATTAGCAGACTCATTCTCAGTTGTTTCTCTGATCAAACTAGAAGTTACCAAAGAACCATGCATAGCACTGAATAGAGAGCCGCCGAATACGCCAGCTACACCCAACATGTGGAAGGGATGCATAAGGATATTGTGCTCAGCCTGGAAGACGATCATGAAGTTGAAAGTACCAGAAATGCCTAGAGGCATGCCGTCAGAGAAACTTCCTTGACCAATTGGGTAGATCAAGAAGACGGCGGCAGCAGCTGCGACAGGAGCCGAGTACGCAACAGCGATCCAAGGACGCATACCTAGACGGAAGCTCAGTTCCCATTCGCGACCCATGTAGCAAGCTACACCAAGTAGGAAGTGAAGAACGATAAGTTCGTAAGGACCACCATTGTAAAGCCATTCATCGACGGAAGCTGCTTCCCAGATTGGGTAGAAATGTAACCCAATAGCTGCAGAAGTAGGGATGATAGCACCAGAGATAATGTTGTTACCGTATAACAAAGAACCAGAAACGGGTTCGCGAATACCGTCAATATCTACAGGAGGAGCTGCGACAAAAGCAATGATGAATACAGAGGTTGCGGTTAGCAGGGTGGGAATCATTAAGACACCGAACCATCCGATATAAAGACGGTTTTCGGTGCTGGTGATCCAGTCGCAGAAGCGACCCCATAGGCTTGCGCTTTCGCGTCGTTCTAAAGTTGCGGTCATGGTAATTTTTGGTTTTCAAGAGATAATTAGTGATTCCCCAGGCTAGTAAGCTTGTTACTCCAGAATATATCACAAAAACTTATCTGTGTCAACCAAAATTGATTGAGTCTCCAGAATTCTCGGATATGGGGGCTTCTTCTCGATATCTCAAACAATTTTTACTGCATATGATGCGCGTCCCAATCAAATTCAGTCTCTGAAAAACTGGTCATGTGTCAAGCCTTTTTGCGAGGCACTCCGCAACTCTGCATCAGCCCCCCCCCCCACTATCCTATTGGGAAGGGTCTAACAATTAACAACCTAAAGAAGTAGTTGTCAATCCCCACTTGTGGCTTAGACAGCCGTTATTCGTCGTTCACCCCTCACTCAACCATTTCTTCCTTCGTAGTGTTTTTTGATTCCCAGATAGTTTGTGCCCCGGTTCCAACCCACAACAAATATATTTGTTGTGGGTTGGAACGAATCCGAAACTAACGGAAATGGGCAAAAGCTTTGTTGGCTTCCGCAACTTTATGAGTTTCCTCTTTCTTACGTATGGCACTACCGGAATTTCTGGCGGCATCCATTGATTCATCACTCGATCTTAAAGCCATACTTCGACCTGAGCGTTTTCGACACGCGATTAATGACCACCGGATAGCCGAAGCTTTTCCCGCTGCCGGTACTACTTCAACGGGAACTCGATAAGTTGATCCACCTACACGTTTGGTTTCTGTCACTACGTCGGGAGTTACCCCGCGCACCGCCTGTCGCAGAACAGACAGTGGGTTCCTATTTGTCTTTTACCTAATCCGCTTCATAGCCTGATAAAAAATATGATAAGCCAGCGATTTCTTGCCGTTTTTCAGGATACGATCGACTAGCATATTTACCAATCGATTACGATAAATTGGATCTGATTCGATATTTTTATTTCTGTTCACTACACTGCTCCGATGTAACACGAGTTTACAAATCTAACTATGTCAGATTTCAATCAATTCTTTTATTTCAATGGTATCTTAGGCTACTATTTTGGCTTCGTCACTCCATATTGTAGGGTGGATCCACCAGTTAGTCGGGGATCTCCCTCCAAACTGCACGTGCGACTTTCATCGAATACAGCTTTCCACATGACTGAATAGAAACTAAACTATTCAAATGATGTTGAACCGTGTCTTTTTTAAGATGCAAATCATATTTACTCATTGCATATTGAGTATCCGTTTTCCCCCATTCCACGGATAAGAAGGAAAAATCGAAGTTTAGATATAGAAGGAGAAAATCTTGCAATTCAGTTATCTTACTAGGAATGTCCGTAGGTTTATCAATCCAATCAATAAATGTGCATAAAGCCTTTACTGAATTTCCGTGGTCGTAATCTAAACCTGTTCCAAGAGGAAAAGACATCCCAAGATTTTCTCAGGTGGGAGTCCGGGTCAAACTCAACTTACTGGGACGTAACACCTTAGACACCAAGTTGTTTCACACAAATAGATAGGTAGTAATTAATCTCTATCAATCTCTGTAGTAGCAGGCTTCAGTCCCCTTGCGATGCTGGGTCAGCTACACATTGAACATATCAGAACAACTGATACGGAATCATTGCAATGATCCAAGTTGTGACAATGTTTTGCAACGCACTAGAACGCCCTTTTTTACGATCCTTCACCCCTACAGCATCTAAAGTTCCTCTAACAATGTGATACCTAACACCGGGTAGGTCTTTGACCCTTCCGCCTCTCACGAGGACCACCGAATGTTCCTGCAAATTATGGCCAATACCTGGTATATAAGCCGTTACCTCAAACTTGGAGGTTAATCGAACTCTCGCGACTTTACGTAGGGCAGAGTTGGGTTTTTTTGGTGTAGTCGTGGAATAGTCGACAGCTTCAACGTCACTATACGGAACCGTACGTGAGATTCCCACCTCATACGGCTCCTCGTCATTCAATTACTCCTGAGATGATAAAGGGAGTCCAAAATTCCTCCCAATTGTTTTCAACTACAAATACAAAATAGAAAGAGATTGAAATCCTTTTCAATCTCTTTCTAAGGCTTCGGCTTTGCGCCCCACTCATTTACCGGATCTCGTCATTATTAGTAAGCAACGCAGATAAAGAGATGAAAAATGTATTAAATACTTTGATTTGTTAATGAGTTCCCTATTTTCGTTTCGTGCAAGTAATATGATGCGGATTGAGTATGGAGGAGATTGACGAGTCGGTATCAGCTTATCCGCATCATTAATCACGTTTTAATAAGGAATCCATTTTGAAATGAAGACAGTTTCGATATCTCACTCTCGTTCTTTATTTCGTTTCGACGAGGCTACCTGAAGAGGATCCGGCAACCTAACGCCGACGAACTACCCTAATTAAGTAGGTGGGCTAAAATATGGAGTAGGTAGAATCCGACCACTACCTGAAGTTTGCTAGCTACGACGACGCTGAAGTAGCAACGAAAAAGGAAAACCAAGGATACATACAAAAAAGATGGAAATAAGTTAAAGGGTAATGGGTTATTTGCTTAGCCAATTGCGGCTTAGTCAGCCTGTTCCGTCGCGAGCAACTGGTCAAGCCCTACTGCATCCTACTGTATCCTACTACTCCTCTTCTGCAAACCAAATCAGAAGTCTAGGTTCCGCAGGGAATAAATTGTACCACAAGAGCTAGGGAAGGTCAAGCCGTTTCTGTCACCAGTTGTTACTAGCAATCCCATATCTCGAGGATTAAGAGTAAGAAAGGCCGAAAGTCTAGCAAAGGAAGAGTTAGCACCGGCAGGGGTGAGGTGAGGGGTGAGGTGCTGGTATATTAAGTATAGTTACGAGGTTACAAAATGTTAATTAGAGGTGGAGGCAGCCTCGACTCCCTTGCAACATTCTTCGAAAACTATTCGAGATTGAATTTGGGGACTTGCCAAACTGAAACTGCCTTCCAGTTTCTTTTTTGGTAGAGCTAAGAAAACGAATAGGCCAGGCACACCGAGCAATCTGTTATCTCCGCTAATAACCTATCTCTATAGTGTGGGACCCATAAAAACTATTTCGAGCAGGAGGGGAGGGGAAGAGCTCCGTTTACCATCCGTATCTGCTTCTTCTCCTTGTTTTGCTCCCTTCAATTACCAATTAAGCTGGGTTTTCCATGTCCCATATTAATTTCACCTCGAATGACACATCCTAACGCCGTCGGAGATGTTCTCGGGGAGGGTGGCCGTTGTGGTGGCTCTTACCCTCTTGGGCGGGCTTCTGCTCTACTCTTGGCTGGAGCAGTATAGGCGTGAGACTAAGGTGGAGTTAGTCGACGCCAGGACCGGCCGGGCTAGCGGCAGGACTGTCGCTTATGTTCCCTACAAGATGCATGCTTTGCAGAAAATAAAAAAAAAAAATCAATGAACCCAGCCCTACCCGCCCCGGCAGACCAATTACCCACGAACCTGCACGCCGAAGGGGTCGCACCGACCAACGGGCAGTATAGGGAATTATCGGGGGACAGCGCAGCCTATGAATATCCAACCCGATCTTCGGGTAACTAAAGGACGGAGGACCTTTCTATGCCTATCGATCGATTTCACGAAATCTCCTTTAAGGTCAATCGCGGTGAGGTTTTAACCGTTACAGGATACTACAGCGCGCGCTCTTCCTCAAAAGGAACAAAATATCCTCTCCGGATGTATTTTGAGGTGATGCAGTGGCCCGCGAGTACTACTCTTAGGGACTTTCTCTACTCTTTTACGGTGAGTTGGTTGGACGGGGTTTTCCTTCCACTCCAATCAACGGACATCAAGTGGCATAACATGACCATCCGTGTAGACAGCACGGACCAGTCGTACCAGGTTCCCCTGATTGGCAAATATGGTCACCACCCCGGGTCTCAGACCCCAGATAGGATATTCGAGGTTAACCTCATTCCTCCGCTTAATTCAACGAATCAAAAACTATTTAGACTGAGGGGCGTCCCCGACGTCTACGAGGCATTCGACCGTCCCGAAGGGGAAGACGCCGGCTTGATCGACAACATTGAAAGGGCGCCGGTGTCTCCCCTCGTGCTTGTTGGTCAGGATAAAGGGGGTCTATCCGCCCAAGACGAGACGGTGTTGCGATACGTCAAGATGGTTGGCCCTAACAACAAAAAGCCGCCGCAGGATTCCAAACGAAAGAATAAGCAGCTAGTCACTCAATTTACAGCTGCCTTTTGTATCGGTTTTCAATAATGCTCGACTAGAAGGAGGAGAGGGCAAAGGCTTGGTATGAAGAAGGAAGAGAAAATGAACATGGAAGAACGGCAGGGGCACGAACTAGGTGAGGTGGAAAGATTAGCCGAGGGTGCGACGGGGTGGCCGGCAAAGGGGGCTTGCCATCTACCCCTATCGTACCTTGAGTTGGATGCGGTACGCAATCTGCTCATCAGAGGAGGACGCCTTTACTATTAAAAGGGAAAAAGGCGCCTCACCGAAGCGAAGATCCAAGGGTCCAATTATCTCACATAGTCGAGCAGAAAGGGCTGCAAGCGCCCCCCGATGCCGACTCAGTTAGCGTCGAAGTTGAGTCGCTCCCAGGGGGAGTGGTAATCCTAGACATCGACTGCCCAGATAT